TACGAGCAAAAGTTCCCAGATTCATGAGTATATAAATAAACGTATAAGTTATCATACTTGCGTAACCGTTCTCCGGGTCTGCAGCAAGTACTCCAATCATAATATATCCAATTTGGCTTATAGAGGGATAAGCTAGCATACGTTTCATGCTTATTTGAGTAATGGCAATTAGGTTTCCTAATATCATGCTAGAAGTAGCTAATAATCCTACCACGATATGCCACTCATTAGATAAATATGGAAAAGTTAGACCGAAGAGTCGCGTAAATAAAGCTGGAGCTGCTACTTTAGAGGTAACGGAGAAAAAAGCAACGACTGGTATAGGAGAGTCAGAGTCGAAAAGAAGATTTCCGATCTTTCCGCTCGTTCAGAACCGTGCATGAAATTCTTACTTCACACGGCTCTTGGTTCATAAGAGATTCACAACTGATATTGCTCCCAGAACCTCCCTCGTGTATGTTTCAAACCCATTCTCTCTTGAAGAATTCATAATCCTTCAATATGGGGATTAATTGTTAACTTCTCGAGGAATCCCTCATCATTTGTTTGGATTACCCACCAGCAGTTTCGTCTCGAATTCTTTCTTGCTTGTTTGCCCTTCTTCATTTTTCAACGGAATCCTTTCAACAACTAAAACTACTTGTTGAGTTGGTAGGCACACGCCGGGCGGGAGAGACAAATTCCGACTTTTTTCGTTCCTATTGGATTTTGACATAGTCTTACCAGTCACGTTAAACTATCATTGGTTGGCATCCATGGCTGAACGGTTAAAGCACCCAACTCATAATTGGCGAATTCACAGGTTCAACTCCTGTTGGATGCAGTTAGGAATAAAGATAAAGGAAGAAGCAGATAACTCAAGAATCTATTTCTAAAAGAAGTAGGCCCGAACTTGATGACAGAGAAAGACGAACTAATAGACTATACAGGAGTTACAAAAAAAACATAAAAAAGAATTAAAGTGAAATAGATAAAGTGAGAAGGATACTACGGAGAAGTCAAAAAATCAATTGATTACCGAAAAGTCTATTCGTTTGTTGCAACAAAATCAATATACTTTTCACGTAGATTCAAAGTTGAATAAAACTGAAATGAAAAATTGGATTGAACAGATTTTTGATGTTAAAGTTGAAGGGATCAACAGCAATCGAGTAAGAACTAAAAGAAGAACTAGACTGAATTCGAATTCTACGAGTAAAAAGAAAATGATCACTAGACTTCGATCTAATTGCTTTATTCCACTATTTTTAAACTGATACTTGTAAAAAGCTTGTTTTCCTATAAAGGATTACGCATAAACATAAAGGGGAAGAATAAGTATGGTCATATGAGTGTATGAGGCGTATACTCCAGGTACCCGAAACCGGGCTATTCTGCAATTTGGGGAAACGACAGAATCAAAGCCCCACAAACAATTAACTTACCATAGGATATGTAAAAATGGACGCAACAACGCGGGAATCATCACCTCTAGACATAGAGGGGGTGGACACAAGCGCTTATACCGTGAAATTGATTTTCGGCGTAACAAACTGAATGTTGCCGGAAGGGTAGCCAGTATCGAATACGACCCCAACCGCAACGCTTTCATTTGTTTAATCAACTACACAGACGGTGATAAGAGATACATTTTGCATCCACGGGGAGTAAAGGTTGGAGACATCGTAAGATCTAATCCTGACGCAGTCATTTCAGTTGGAAATGCCCTACCTCTGAGTGCGGGTTGAATATTTGATTCGCGTATTCCGAAACTAATCGATCGGGCTGTAGGCTCGGCCCGAAAACCTCGCACTACTTCGAACTTATTAAGTAAAATGGAGTAAACCTGGTTAGGGTAACCAAATAGGGACAGCAGCGCGTGCTAAAGTCTAGAGCAATTCAACATATATGAATTTGCAAAGGTAAAATAATATGGAAACGGATAAATAATCTCAAAGCTGTAATAACAAAAAAAGGGCGTTCTATTAAAACGTAAAAATTACGAATTTGAGACACTCGATTTGACAGTCGGAGGCAAAATCGAAGCCGCAGAATGCAGAAAGAGAAAATGCGTAGAGCTGTAACTACGTCAATGTTAAAGAGAAAAGGTTTCCTAAGTTATCCCGAACATTTCTAATGTTAACGCGAATCATCGAAGTCACCAATTCTGTTGCTAAATCCTTTTAACTTACTGGGTTTTTAAAAGAAAGCCAGATGCGGGCAAAGAAGCCAAGGATGCAATATAGATGGCTCAAAAATTACTGGCTTTTCAGCAGGCATCAATTGAAGTGAATTTGATGTGATCGACACCTAGCAGTGGTGCCTTTTCTATCCGGAAAGCTGTATGCTTCGAAAGAAGCTTGTACAGTTTGGGAAGGGGTCTTCCCCAATTGTTTTTTCCTTCTAAGGAGAAATAAGAGGAGGTGGGGGGTCTACCTCGACCAGAATACCTTTAGGTACTATCATACATAATATAGAATTAAAATCTGGGAGAGGCGGATAATTGGTTAGAGCTGCTGGCGCAGCAGCAAAAGTAGTTGCAAAAGAAGGGCAGCTCGCTACACTGAGATTACCTTCCAACGAAATTCGTTTAATATCTCAGAATTGCTTAGCGAGTATCGGACGAGTCGGAAACATTGATATCAACAACGAGGGCTTGGGAAAAGCTGGATCCAGGCGATGGTTAGGTAGACGGCCTAAAGTGAGAGGTTCAGCTACGAATCCTGTAGACCATCCCCACGGGGGGGGAGAGGGCAGGACGTCGATTGGTAGAAAAAGGCCATCAACCCCTTGGGGGCATGTTGCGCTTGGACAAAGGAGCCGAAGAGATGGAAAATACAGCAACCCCCTCATACTTCGTCGACGTAAAGGGTATTAATCAATGAGAATATTAAGCGGGGGTTAATTGGCTATGGCACGTTCATCGAAAAAAGGTCCTTTCGTAGCTAATCATTTAATACGGGAAGTTGAAAATCTTAATATACGAAGAGAGAGGAGATTGGTGGTTACTTGGTCTCGTGCTTCTGCAGTCGTACCGATCATGATCGGTCACACCATTGCTGTGCATAATGGGCGGGAGCACTTACCTATTTATGTAACCGATCGCATGGTGGGTCATAAATTGGGTGAATTTGTACCCACTCGAAATTTTAGGGGACATGCAAAAAGTGATAAAGGATCTCGTCGATGATTGGGAAATAATATTTTATGAAAAACGAAAAAAGATCAGAAATTGGAGCGCGAGCTCTGGGAAAAAGCATTCGTGTGTCAGCTACCAAAATACGGCGGATTCTTGGTCGAATCCGTGGTTGTTCGTACGGAGAAGCACTTGTATTACCCGAGTTTATGCCTTACAAAACATGTTATTTAGTATCACAATTGATACTTTCTGCGGCGGCAAATGCCACTACCAATTTTGGATTGAATAAATCCGATTTGTTCATTAGTGAGGCCTGAGTCGAGAGTTCCACCTATTTAAGAAGGTTTCGACCTCGAGCCCAAGGCCGAGGTTGCCCGATAAAGAAACCCATTTGTAAAGTAACTATTAAGTTAAACTCCAAAAAAGTTGGAGAAATAGAAAGATGACTTACAACGTTTACACATTGTAATGTGTTGAAAATTTCAAGAAACTGCAAAAAAAGAGTACTAATTAAATCTAATATTGAGTTGAGGGAAAATAGATACGGGGCGAAAGATTCATCCACTCGGTTTTCGACTCGGTGTAAATTAGAAGCATTATTCTCATCGGTTCGCACAGGCAAAAGATTACCCAAAGCTTCTTAAAGGAGATAGGCAGATACGCCTCTCTATCGAGAGGTATATTGCGAAACATATGACAGATGCCTCAAACTACGGGGGAGTTGGACATATTGAAATCCGACGGAAAACAGATCTAATTCGAGTTGATATATATACGGGATTTCCTAATTTACTTATTGAGGAACAAAAATTGGGTATTAGTCAAATGAGGAGCGATATCGAGAACATCTTAGGAATCGAAAGTCGGAAGCTCCGAGTAGTACTAAGTAGTGTCACCCAACCCTATGGAGAACCAAAAATCTTGGCGGAATATGTTGCCTCACAATTAAGAAATAGAGTTCCTTTTCGACGAACTATGAAAAAAGCTATTGAGCTAGTTGGAAAAACCGGCGATAGAGGTATCAAGATACAAATAGCCGGACGTCTCAACGGTAGTGAGATGGCTCGGGTTGAATGGGCTAGGGAAGGTAGGGTCCCCCTCCAAACCATTAAAGCTCGTATAGGATATTCATACCACCCGGCTCAGACAATTCATGGGGTTCTAGGCATAAAGACCTGGATATTTCGAGGTACTGGGTGATCTTTACCCAATTACCCAATAAGAAAAGAATTATTTAACAGATTTTGACGCAACTTGAGTTAGCTTCATCCTACTCTAGTTTCAATCTTTTTATTTCAAATTCCAAAAGATCTTTGCTACGCTTAGTGTGCGACTCGTCCAAGCAACATCTCTTTATTCATAAAAAAAGAAAGAACTAATTAATTGAGTAATGGACCGTCTGTTTCCGAGTACTAAATAAGTAGATGCCGGAGACGGAGTCGGGTTACCCCATGGTAATTAGAATATCTATCCCTGGAAAATCTTTTCATGGGGAAGCTAAAACAAATATCAATTTATGATTACTTCGATAAGGAAAAGTCAAACTAATTTAACTTTTTTTACGCAAAATCGTATGGTTAATCGCTTAACCCCCGAAGAGCTACGTGATGTAGCATTGATTTACAAAGTGTCAATATTAGAGTAAAATAGAGCTTTGAGTCAATTAATGCTAGGAACGTTGACTTCTCAAAATCGAGATAGGGTAAAAAGCTCCGTCGCCGGAGGGGGGTAGGGACCCAAACGTTTGCTCTAAGAGACTGAAAAAACGAGGGGACTTCCGAATCTCATTCATTATCTCATTCAGTTAATTAATTTCGAGATTCGGCGGATGGGATGGCGAGAGAAGCCCACACTTCAGAAGCAAAAAAAAAATAGATTATAAGATCGCGCTTATTCTCGCCCGTGGATTTAGTACTAAGTAATAGTTGAAGTGCTACTCATAAATGGAATGAAAATCAGAAAACTAAAAAAGATGAAATAGTTAATAAGTTGACAAAATATGAGAAGTGGTATCAGATTCATGAGGAGCCGGTTGGAAGTAGACTCCCACGTTCGGTTCTGTATCAGAGATTGATGGATTCTATCAATATCGACTGTAACCCCAGACGAACTAAATATCGTAAGCAACATAGAGGAAGATTAAGGGGAATATCTAATCGTGGCAATGCCATCTCCTTCGGAAAATTTGCTCTTCAAGCCCTCGAACCTGCTTGGATTACTGCTAGACAAATAGAGGCAGGAAGGAGGTCAATAACGCGCTATGCTCGTCGAGGCGGTAAGCTATGGATACGCATCTTTCCCGACAAACCCATTACGATGAGACCCGCGGAAACACGTATGGGGTCGGGCAAGGGATCTCCGGAATACTGGGTATCTGCAATTAAACCAGGCCGAATAATTTATGAACTGAGTGGGGTATCGGAAGATATAGCCAAAATTGCTATGACAATAGCTGCCCACAAAATGCCCGTTCCTACTCGATTAATAACTACTGCCGAATCGTGATACTTGTTAAAAAGAAAGAAATAGAAAAACAAGTGACCCAAGAAGGAATGTAGTAAAATAATGGCGATGTCAGCAGTGACACACCTGAAGCGTTACCCAGATTGTTAGTAAAGCAAATAAACTCTATTGATTCAATTGGGTTAGATTAGCCGCAATAGCAATAATTGACTTACCCCCCACTTTGGGTGGAATATATCTACTTTCACTCAAATGTAGTACAAATAAACCTATTATTCTTCTCGATTACCAAACGATTCAAACTCAAAGTTATTCAGATGTAGCAGACAACAGCGGAGCCCGCAAATTAATGTGTATTCGAGTGTTAGGAACCGGCAACCGCAGATACGCGGGTATGGGTGATATCATAATGGCTGTAGTCAAGGAAGCCGTACCTAATATGCCCCTAAAAAGATCAGAAGTGGTTAGGGCGGTGGTAGTCTGTACTCGCAAGGGGATAAAACGATGTAACGGAATGATTGTTGGATTCGACGACAACGCGGCTGTTGTTATTAACCAGGAAGGAAATCCCAGGGGGACTAGGATCTTCGGCCCAGTAGCTAGGGAATTGAGGGAGTACAATTTTACCAAAGTAGTCTCTTTAGCTCCTGAGGTATTGTAAAACTTAATAATTTAATAAAGTTAGCATCATCAGTTTGACAAACTTTCAAACCGAATCTATAGATTCGGTTTGAAAGTTTGTCAAACATCTTGAACTATACCAAATACATAAACTTCAATTAGATAAAACGGAAGAAGAGAAGAGGTTAGGAATCATTCTAGTATTGATAACTGCAAAACTACTGATTGATATTTTACGGCTAATGATGCTATCTCTACCGCGCTTACTGCCATAAGAAATGGCAACACAAGAAGGAAAACTATGATTAGAATACCTGCCACTAAAATGACTGAACGCATCATAGAGATTTTGGTGGAAGAGGGCTTTTTAAAAAACGCTGTAAAACAAAAGGATAATGGAAAAGAATTTCTGGATGTGAGCTTGAGATATCTCGGTAAGAAAAAAGACCCCTATATTGCAGTTATTAGACGTATTAGCAAGCCTGGATTGAGAGTTTATTCCGATCGTCTGCAAATCCCTAAAATATTGGGCGGTATGGGAGTTGCAATCTTATCGACATCGCATGGACTTATTACAGATCGGGAGGCTCGACACAAAGAGATTGGGGGGGAGATTCTATGCCATGTTTGGTAATTTGGAAACTTCTTCCCAACGGAAAATCAGTTTTTTTCAAAATGATTACATTATAAATAGTTTATTATCAATATCAGCTGGGTTAGCAATTTATTCAAGAAATCTATGAATTAAGGGGGGTTTATTTAGCTCGGATGATGAAGAAGCAGAATCTTATTGATATAGAAGGTACAGTTACGGAATCGCTTCCCAATGCTATGTCTTGAGCGTGTTTGGATAATGGATGCCAAGTCTTGACTCACATATCGGGAAAGATTTGACGGAGTTACATAAGAATATTACCAGGAGATAGGGTAAGAGCTGAATTAAGTCCTTATGATCTTACCAAAGGGTGTATCATTTATCGACTTCGAAGTAGACAGACAAATAACAATCAATAGATTTTGGTGTTGGTGCCGTCATTTAGTAATTATCTGCTTGTTGAACTTTACAAATTGTTCAACTTTTTGTTTTGATTCATAAAAAAGAGTAATGTATCTTGAATCTATCAATAGATTTATCCCACTAATTTAAGGTTGTAGCTACGAAAATTCGTGCCTCTATTCGCAAAATATGTGAGAAGTGTCGATTGATTCGTAGACGTGGACGAATCATGGTAATTTGTTGCAACCCAAAGCATAAGCAGAGGCAGGGATAGTAAAGGTAGTTAGACGTGAAACTAATTAACAATTAATAATAGCCTTTGAATATAAAGAATCAATTAACTATGTCAGCTAATTCAAAAAAAATTCGTTCACGAAAGGTAAAGCGAGGAGTACAGAAGGGGGTTATTCATATCCAAGCAAGTTTCAATAATACCATTATTACTGTCACGGACGTTCGGGGATAGGTAGCTCTTCGGTGTTCTGCTGGTGCCTGTGGTTTTAGGGGTACACGCAAAAGTACACCATTTGCCGCCCAAGCTGCAGCGGAAAATGCTATCCGTGCTTCAATGGATAGGGGTATGAAGCAAGCTGAAATTATGATGAGCGGGCCTGGGCCGGGAAGAGACACCGCCTTACGGGCCATTCGACGAAGCGGCGTAATCCTCAGTTTTGTACGTGATGTAACCCCCATGCCATATAATGGGTGCAGACCCCCCCGAAAAAGACGTGTCTAATTAGTAGTTATATAAAAGCTAAAGGGGGATTCTTTCATGTTTACGTGTGAGAAGTCGATATCTACCCAGGCAGTTCAATTGAAATGCGTTGAATCTAGGATAGAAAATAAGCGTCTTCATTATGGTCGTTTCGTAGTATCTCCCTTCAAGAAAGGCCAAGCTAGCACTGTAGGAATTGCCATGCGTAGAGCATTACTAGAAGAGGTTCGAGGGACGAGCATAACACGTGCACGGTTTCACGGAGTTGTCCACGAGTATTCCACAGTAACAGGTATTAAAGAGACAATACATGATGTTTTAGTTAATCTAAAGGAAGTTGCACTTAAGAGCGACTCCAATGACGTTAAAGAAGCAATTTCATCTGTAACTGGTCCCAAAGAGATAACTGCGGGTGACATATCACTTCCACCCTCTGTCAAAGTGGTTGATGATTTACAACATATAGTTACTATAACTCAACCAATATCTGTAAATATTGACTTAAAGATTGAAAAAGATTGTGGATACCGCATAGATAATTTAGATGAATATAAAAATGGAGAATTTCCTGTTGATGCTGTATTTATGCCCGTTCGAAACGTAAATTATAGCGTACATCTAGTTGGAAATGGTAAAGCGACGCGAGAAATATCACTCATTGAAATATGGACTAATGGTAGTCTAACCCCAGACGAGGCAATTAGAGAGGCTTCTGAAAAACTAATAGACCTATCAAGTCCTTTTTTGCACGTGAAGCGTGAAGACGTCTCCTGCTCAGTAGATGCTAAAGATTCTTTTGCCTCAATGAAGTTATCTTCACAACTTTATGATGTGAATGAACTAGGGAAAAGGCTATCCGAAGACATATTTATTGACCAACTAGAATTACCTGCCAGAGCCTTTAATTGTCTCAAAAAAGCCGAAATACACACCATCGCTGATTTGCTTAATTACAGCCGAGAAGATTTATCAAAAATAAAGAGTTTTGGACAAAAATCTGTAGATCAGGTGTCAAAAGCTTTGTGGGAGCGTTTTGCCTCAGAATTACCCCAAAATGAAGTACATATTAATTAGTAGGAACAAATGGCGGAATTGGATTTGTATCATTTTTGAGACAAGCGATCTCATCTTTTGTGTGTTACACCTCTATTTTCAAAGGTTTTAGATAAAAAATAAGAGTTAACCAAAACTGGTAAATTAGAGTTTGATTCCTAATCAATTTTGCTTAAACAAATAGAAATCAATTATCTAAAAAATTCGACATTTTTGATTCAAAATTAAATAAGTCTGGGGAAGTCTTGTCCCGGCCCGGGGGGCTGACAATTGTTCCCTAGACTAAATTCAAATATTTTTCAGGTTAATGGAACATGGAAATTTGTTAGAAAAGCCCCGAAGTTAGAGATCCATCTATGGGTAAAGTTGCCCCAATACCTGACCAAATAGCGACCGCGGTGCCAATTGCAAAGACTGTTGTGGCTACTGGGCGTCGAAACGGATTCTGAAACTTATTGACATTTTCGGGAAAAGGAACGGTCAGCAAACCTGCGGGTACCGACGCCATTGAAAGAACACCTAATAGTTTGTTGGGCACTGTGCGGAGTATTTGAAACACAGGATAAAAATACCACTCAGGTAATATTTCCAAAGGAGTTGCAAACGGATTTGCCGGTTCACCAATCATTGATGGTTCTAAAACAGCCAAACCCACGGTACATGCGATGGTTCCCAATATTACTACAGGAGATATATATAAAAGATCATTGGGCCAAGCGGGTTCCCCATAGTAATTATGTCCCATACCTTTAGCTAATTTTGCTCTTGAAACAGGATCGTTCAGGTCAGGTTTTTTTGTTATTGGGGTGGACTTCTCATTCCCCCACAAGAATCGAACGTGAGAATTTCTTCTCATACGGCTCGAGCAAATGTGAAATTGGCTCATCCTGCAACGGTGAAATTGGCAAATAAGGAGAGGACGAACACGCAAAAAGGTTATTCTGCAACACGGCTTCTGATCCGAATCAGCTCAATAATGGAATAAGGCTTCGCGGGTTATCTCGTACCCCATACGCACGTGTCGTGTCATTGCAAGTTTATACAAGACAAGATACTTATGAACTAAGGTATAGGATCTTAACTTGTTACAACGTTGGCTATATAATATATCTTTAGATCGTTTTTTTACCCCAACGGCTATTCTTGCAAACAATTAACATCTGATGCGAAAGAAATGTATGCATCGTATTAAAAACCGTATGTTCAAAAGCTTCACACAATCCCAATTAGATATACAGGGTTTCGCGAGGCCTTTCAAGATTTTTGAACCGATCATGGAAAATATTCTCCAAACAGATTTAGTCTTAGTTCGAAAAATAGATTTTTATATCCAGGTTTCGAATCTTAGTGCTAAAGAAAGGTCGGAAAGGAGATACATCTTTGGCTGCAGCAGTATCCGACTCGACATCTGCATAGCCTACACGTCTCGAGACAAGTCACACACTCCCGTAATCCAAATTTTTTCCTTTGACACTTCGATTATTTTGTCTCAATAGTCTGAGACAATAATGAAATCCGCTGGATAGCTTATCATTCGGTTTAGTAATAAGTATTAGCGGCGACAGAACGACAACCTTTTAAGGAGCTTGAGAGTGAGATTACTTGCCGATGTAGCGATATATCGTTATCACCCCTAATTTATAAATGAATCGTGAGGGACCCGAAATGCCTTGTTTACGGATCATTGGAAAATGCATCAGCGTAAAAACAGCAGTAAGAAGTGGCAACACAAAAGTGTGTAAACTGTAAAAACGGGTTAAAGTTGATTGTCCAACACTAGCACTTCCCCGTAATGACTCTACTAATGAAGATCCTACTAGGGGAATAGCTTCGGGTACGCCAGTTACGATTTTGACGGCCCAGTAACCGATTTGATCCCAGGGTAGGGAATATCCAGTTACACCGAAAGAGACGGTTAATACAGCTAGAATCACCCCGGTAACCCAAGTCAATTCGCGAGGTTTTTTAAATCCCCCCGTGAGATAAACCCGAAATACATGCAGAATCATCATTAAAACCATCATACTTGCTGACCACCGATGAACAGACCGAATCAGCCAACCAAAGTTAACTTCAGTCATTATATATTGAACTGAAGAAAAAGCTTCTGTAACAGTTGGACGATAATAGAAGGTCATGGCAAAACCGGTAGCTACTTGCACCAAGAAGCAAGTCAGCGTGATTCCTCCCAAGCAATGAAATATGTTCACATGTGGAGGGACGTATTTACTAGTAACATCGTCAGCAATTGCCTGAATTTCTAGGCGCTCCTCAAACCAATCATATACCTTAGTGAGATAGGTAAGCCTTTTCAACTCCCTCTTCATAAACTGTGCATGAGACTTTTTCCTCACACAGCTTAAGCAAAGCTGTTTTAGCATCGCCCATTTCATTAAACATTTGTAGTTACTCGGGTAAAAAAGTGGAAAAACGTGGCAGATCCCCAACATCTCTTATCAATTACTGAGGGAAGGGGCTACTCATTCCCGGAAAACTCGGGGATACAATTTACTTCAATCTCATGTTAGCTCTTATTTTTGAATCAAAACCCAATAGTTCTAGCGTCATGAGAAATCTCTTAATCCTATCGGCGTACCCCCCCCCCCCCCCCCTCCCTCTCTCCCCTAAAAAAGTCGTAGGGGGAGGGGTAGATGAATGAATAGATCTTATTTCGTTCCGATCTGATCTTTTTTGGCATCAACGGGACCTTAGATTTTTACTATATTTCGATAAATTCTTCTTTTTAGATAGGAAGCCGTAATGGGCGACAACTCCCCCATAAGCCCGAATCGAAACCCTACACGGTTATACCTACATACTTTAATAACCAACCATAAGTAAAACTTACCTCATTGATTATTTTTTGATAAAGTACCGAGTTAACAGTAAGTATCAAATAACAACTTTGTCACGAAGTTTAAGTGGTAAATTGATGCAGATTAATCATAGTTTGAACTTTGTAGCAAATATTCTATTCTCGCGTTTCGAAATAACTCGATTGCTACCTGGCGAGATACCAATAATCTATTATTAATAGTGAAAAGTGTTTAAACAAAAGATTATTTATTTGTTGAACCAGATTATTTGCGACGAATCACACACCCATATTCTTTTTTTGTAAAAACATTTAAAGTTCGCGCGATTTAACTCCCGTTCTGAGTTTTGGTGAAGTATCTATATCTAAACCCCCAACTATTGCCATTAGTTACGTCAGCGCGGTTCGGGACTTTTCTACCAACTAATTGGAATACCATCCAATAAAACGGATGAGTTATAAATTTCCAGAATGGTAACTAGGAATACTGCAAATAAAGCCATGAAAAATCCCATCAAGGGGGTAGTCCCCCATCCGGGGGCAACTTTTCCATATTCTGAGTTAAGCGGCTTCAAAATCGTTCCCAATAGACTTATTTTGGGTTTACCCCTGGGGGTGTCATCAATAACTTTCGTAGCCATAGAGTCTGCTCAATTGATTGAAATATATTGACTTTGTATACTATTATAGCAATTGAAGTAGGAACTAACACCTTTTTAGATTACATGGCAATGGAAACCGCAACTTCGGTCGCTATCTTTATCTCCCGTTCACTAGTTAGCTTCACCGGTTACGCTTTGTATACCGCTTCCGGTCAACCTGCCACAGAGCTCAGAGACCCCTTTGAGGAACACGAAGATTAATTGGACTGGTAGACCTTCCTTCGCAAAATTGAAAAGGAAGGTCTCTAATCAATTTAACTTTTCTATAATCATGATTTTGTTGATGCAGCAAAATCTGTTTCTTTAGAAAAAGAAAGAATCAGGGAGAGTTCTCTATTTACCCTTGCTAGGTACTTTTGGGGGCTCCCGAAAGAAGATCGCAAAAAATATTATACCTAAAGTTGCTACCAACAAGAATGTGTAAACCAGTGCTTCCATGGATTCGACCCTAATAGTGGTATTTTAAAAATATCTTTCATACTAATTGCGGTGGGGGAGACTTCTAACTCCTTCAAGTCTTTTTTACTTGACTTTGAAGTATTCAAAATGATTAACTCAATCTATTAAATTATTAAATTTTGACGAAACGATTATTTATCAGTTTAGAATTCCGTCAATTTTTATAACTAACCCAACAAAGAGATTAATTCAACAGGGTAGATAAAATAGAACTCTTTAAACCGCTTGTCTTTTAGTACTTGGATCCCCCAACTTTTGAAATGCCCCGAATTCAACTTGAGCATCCAAGTCGGGATCGATACCAGCAAAAACGTCCCTGAACAGGGTTCTTGCACCGTGCCAAATGTGACCGAAAAAGAAAATGAGAGCAAACGTGGCGTGGCCGAAAGTGAACCAACCCCTAGGGCTACTTCTAAAAACACCATCTGATTTTAAAGTGGCACGGTCAAATTCAAAAATCTCACCCAATTGGGCACGCCTGGCATATTTTTTTACTGTGGCAGGATCACTGAAACTAGCACCATCTAATTCACCACCAAAAAATTCTACGGTTACACCGACTTGCTCAACGCTGTATTTTGATTCTGCTCGTCGAAATGGTACGTCAGCTCTCACTACGCCTTCGCCATCTACTAAGACGACGGGAAATGTTTCGAAAAAAGTTGGCATACGGCGTACAAAAAGTTCGTGGCCTTCTCTATCTTTGAAAACGGCATGACCTAACCAGCCAACGGCTATCCCGTCGCCATTGTCCATAGCACCTGCTCTAAATAATCCGCCTTTGGCGGGGTTATTACCAATGTAGTCGTAAAAAGCTAGTTTTTCCGGAATTTTCGACCAAGCTTGGGATAGACTTAGATTTTCGGCTTTACTTGATCGTATTCGTCTCTCTATTTCTTGTTGAAAATACCCCTGATCCCACTGATAACGAGTGGGGCCAAACAATTCGACCGGGGTAGCAGCAGAACCATACCACATGGTTCCGGAAACCACAAAAGCGGCAAAAAATACGGCAGCGATACTGCTAGATAACACGGTTTCGACATTTCCCATACGTAGAGCTTTGTATAACCGTTGGGGAGGACGAACACTTAAGTGAAACAAACCCGCTAATATACCTAAAACTCCCGCTGCTATGTGGTGCGAGGCTATTCCGCCTGGTACAAATGGATCAAAGCCTTCGGCCCCCCAAGATGGATCTATGGGTTCTACTTTTCCAGTTAATCCGTAGGGATCTGATATCCAAATACCAGGGCCAAACAAACCTGTTACATGAAATGCTCCAAACGCGAAGCAAAGTACTCCCGATAGAAATAGGTGGATTCCAAATATTTTTGGTAAATCCAAGGATGGTTTTCCTGTGCGATCGTCACGAAATAGATCCAGGTCCCAATAAACCCAGTGCCAGATGGCGGCTAAAAACAATAAACCGGATAGGATGATATGAGCCGCGGCTACTCCTTCGTAACTCCAGATACCTGCGTCTGTTGCGGTGTCTCCGGTGATGCTCCAACCTCCCCACGACTTTGTTATTCCAATACGAGTCATAAATGGAATGACAAACATACCCTGCCTCCACATGGGATCAAGAACGGGATCCGATGGGTCAAAAACAGCTAATTCGTATGAAGCCATTGAACCCGCCCAGCCAGAGACCAAAGCCGTATGCATCAAATGGACGGAAATAAGACGACCAGGATCGTTTAATACGACGGTATGAACGCGATACCGAGGCAAACCCGTGAGAAACCCCTTTCTTGGATATTGGAGATAAGTGACTACTATGTAACTTTCTTGCAATATAGGCTTGCGTTATAAATTATAAAGAGACAAAATAAGATATATATATATATATCGTACGGGATGTACAGATTAATATTTTAGTTCGTTATTAGATTGGAGGCATTCCTCCCTTCCTGCTTTGTTTCATCTACTTTGTTTAGTTCGTACAAAATACGTAGTAATGTGAAGTAAGCCAGTAATTCTTATTTCATAAACAGATGAAGGCATAGATATTCTAGCATTTACGTACTTCATATAACAATGTAGAGATTGGTCCCATCAGAGTCTGTTAATATATGCAAAAGAATACGATTTTGCTAACCCAAGCTGTCTTTATCAAGCATGTTATAATAGAATGAGAGCTCTTTCCAATTTGGCCTCTGCGTCCCCAATTTGGAGGTAATTGCAATATTTCTCGGTAGTTTTTATATGCCAATTGGTGTTCCAAAGGTGCCCTTTCGTCTCCCTGGGGAAGAAGATGCGGCTTGGGTTGACGTATAGCACGACTCGTCAGGTGCGTCGAGCCGGGTGGAACCCGCCTCCGCCATCTCCTATCCGATTGACTTGTCTCTATCTCGCTTGAAATTGACTAACTAATTTATCAGTGATCAAGCGCGTGAAAAAAGATCTGTCAATAGATTTATCTGTCAATAGATTTAGTAGTCGTTAGAATCCACGGTTAGTTGGAATAAACAGATTGCTTGGGCCCCGGTTACTCAATCCCAAACTTCGATCGTAGCCAAAATGACTACGGAATGAAAACAAGAACGAGAAAATAAAAATAATAATCTTAAAAAGATTCCCTTTCTGAATATATCGAGGGGATTGTGGGAATAACTGCAGGGGAAGTAAAACTATTTGTCCCATATGTGCAAATAGTGGTCGGAACTCCACAACCTCCGGGGTAGGAGATGAACCTAAAGACTCGTCGCATAAAGAGTAAAAAGAGCTCAATCACAAACAGAAATGTACTGGTGCAAGAGGAAAAAGTTAACACACTGGGGTGAATTCACGAATCACCAGTTACAAAATGGTTCAGCATGTGCAAAAACTGGGCCAGACAAACTTGAACCAAAAAAGCTAATACGGGCAGGATAAACATAAGTATAAAAAGGGAAGGAAAAAACAAATTTTTGCCTAAACTCATCTGATGTAAAAGCTATCAGAGCCGTATGTATCTAACGAGACCTATACGGTTCTAGAGGGGGGGGGTCGGCAGAAGAGGAGTCGAGGAAATCTATCCCAATCAATCGACTTTATCGGGAGAGGCTTCTCTTTCTAGGTCAACAAGTCGATGACGAAATTGCCAATCAACTTATCGGTATCATGATGTATCTAAATGGGGAAGATCAAGCTAAAGATATGTACTCGTATGTAAATTCACCTGGCGGGGCGGTACTAGCTGGAATATCTACTTATGACGCGATGCAGTTTGTCGTACCGGATGTACATACTATTTGCATGGGATTAGCTGCTTCGATGGGATCCTCCATTTTGGCTGGAGGGGAGATTACCAAACGCATAGCACTACCCCACGCTTGGCGCCAATGATTTGTACGGATTAGAACTCTGCCTTCGCCTACCTAGTTAAGGTAACAATAGCATGGCAATTATTACTTGGCGACTTTTCCTCTACACATCCAATTATGAAATAGTAAAACGCCGAGAAGGTAAAGTGAATCAAAATAAACCTTTTGACTTGTCGTGGATTCATTATGAATCAAGCTCGATATATCTTAGCGTCATAAATTGTATAAAGTGTCGGATTTACATAATTGTTTAAACTTCAAACTTTTAGAAAGTTTGGCGATGCCGATTCCGTTATCCATTGAGATTTTATATAGCAAACTCTGGGATTTGCTGGCGCGATACAGCGACAGAACCATCATAATACTTTTGAAAGAAAGGATGGTATAATCTCGCAATACTCTTATCATAGCATTGCAAGACTAAAGGGTTGACAGCAAAATAAATCTGTCTTTTAAGACAAAGAGTTACTAATTTGAGCAGACTTTGTTGGCCCATCAGAGGTATAGCCGTATGCAAAAGAGTTTGCTTGTACGGTTAAGCTTAATCAAAGTCATCTAATTAGGGTAATGATTCATCAACCCGCTAGTTCATATTATGATGGACAAGCAGGTGAATGCGTTATGGAGGCAGAAGAAGCATCAAAACTCCGCGATTGCATAACCAAAGTTTATGCTCAAAGAACTGGTAAACCCTTATGGATAATATCCGAAGACATGGAAAGAGATGTTTTTCCGTCAGCAGAAGAGGCTCAGGATTACGGCGTTGTGGACCTTGTAGCGTTAGAAAACGCGTTAATTTGAAGATAGATTAGGAAGTAACTGAGATTTACGAAGAACAAATCAAATTCCTATGATTCGATCATTCTTTTCCTTGTAGTGTCACGTTTATTTGTCTAACCAATTGCTATTCTGTACGCTTGAAGAATCAACTATTCAGATTCTATTCCCGTACTTTAAACAAAATAAGAGTATAAAAATTGATTGTTTGACATTAAGGTGTAACAAATTTTCTAAAATGGTTGAGAATATTTCAAACCGAATAAATTCTCTGCGTCTTTGAACGTGCCAACAAATCAGCAACTAATTAGAAAAGCGAGACAACAGTTAGGGGGTGGTACAAAATCTCCCGCTCTTCGGGGATGCCCTCAACGTAGAGGAGTTTGTACTAGGGTGTATGTGTGACTCGTTCGGATCGGAAACCTAAGACATTACGGGGTTTAACATCGTAAGATAATCCCCCAAATGAAGTAGCGATAAGTCCATAATCCATCTGTTTCGATAAGAAATAGGAATTCGTGGTTAAAGTCGGTGCAAATCCGATCCTTTTGATTTGGGACGATAAAAAAAAAAAAAGATCGATGATAATAAGATTGAATCATTAAGCGAAGCCAAGCAAGTGGTATAAGCTTTTATATCCATTTTGCCGATCCCATTCCAATGGCAATAAACACGGGTCAGCCGTTCCGTTCCGCCAATCTCCAACGTAAAATGCCGTTACTATACATATGATTTCTCTTAAAAAAGAGGAAAAAGAGATGTAAGCGCAAAAGCCCAGTTTAATGGGCTGAGTTAAATATTGTGGATCATACAGCCCACCAACAGCAATTTTGTTTTCCTTATCTTCGGAGAAACTTAGGCTCCGGTATGTAGGAGAGACCCGACTGCCATAGATAGTTGACTACGGAAACTTTGAAACCCGTGGCATTCCCGGTACAACATACCGCTTATTCACAAATAAATAATTGTGGGTGAGATATTCAATCTGTACCGGAGTATTTACGGGAGGGAAAGTCGGAGTAGCAAAAGCCGCCGGAATCTTCATTTATCACATCAGATAATAAAAAAAAAAAGCAGCAATTTGTTACAACCAACAAATTTCTGGAGAATTGTGAAGCCCAACGATTTCCTAAAAATTGATTTAAATAAGAGATGTTGAACTAAAACTATTGAACGGAATAGCAGAGCCCAGGAATAAATGGATTTCTCAGACAAAATATAATTTTTTGCGAGGCTATAAATATAATGACCAGAGTGAAACGAGGATCCAAAGCTCGGAGCTATCGCAAAGGCATTCTCAATTTTGCATCCGGGTTTCGGGGGGCTCATTCAAGATTATTCAGAGCAGCAAACCAGCAAGAAAAAAGGGCATTAGCTTGCGCTTATGTAGATAGAAATAACCGTAAGAGGAAATTTCGTCGTCTGTGGATTGCTCGGATTAATGCAGCAGCGCGGAAAAATGGAATTACATACAGTTCGATGATTCACAACCTGTTTGATAATCAAGTTTTTCTGAATCGCAAGACACTCGCACAAGTAGCTACTCTAGACGCTTACTGCTCTTCCAAGCTCGTAAGAACAATTAATGGTGAAAAAGATTGACATGCGACAGTAAGCCTCTCCGGATTAAACGGAGAGGTCAGAGATAAGATGAAGAACAAATTAGCTTGCGGATCTATCACAGGAAGGAGGAAAGAGTAAAATCTAAACGGGCGTACAGACTATCCCTAGATATCAGTTTGATTCAACTTAGATATATTCAATCCCATTCCTTTTGCAGAATAATTTGAGCTACCGAATTGGAAAATTCTCCAAAATCCAATCTTATAGAATTCTTTAATTCTCGTTATTTGAGAAGGGTAGCAAAGCCAAAATACGGGCTCTCTTTATAGCGACAGCTACTGAACGCTGCTGTTTGGAGGTTAATCTATTCATCCGCCTCGATAGGATTCTTCCCTGCTCACTGACGAATCTACGAAGTAGACTCGTATTTTTGTAATCAATAGTTTCATCAGAACGAATAGACGGGGAACGTTTACGGAGAGATCGTTTAAATTTATTCGTGATATTTTTTTGTGACTACCAATACACATCAATATTGATTACTTACAAATTGAGTAAAAAAGAACCTTTTATTTTTTTAATTCTTTATGATAAGTGTGCTTGTGGCAACAAGCGCAAAATTTCTTCAATTCCAACCGAACAGGTGTGTTACGGCGATTCTTACGTGTAGTGTATCGAGAAATACCCGTGGATTTGTCGCCAGCATCCTTGCTGGTACAGATTGTACATGCTAAACCAACGGTCACCCTCGCATCTTTACTTTTGGTCATAAAATTAATCGTCTCATAGTGAAATAATCTTTTATTTTTCAGGAAAAGGGTCGCAAGTAGATCCAAACGTTACGTTTTTGAACGGATTACTTGCGAAGTTTCAACAGTAAGGTAAGGTTTAGATGTTAGCCACCCACATCAATAACTCGGTTACGTGCTAGTCGTTTCGTAAAACGTAAAATCCCACTCTTTTTCTTTGTATTATCCCTACAGGATTAGTTCTTTGGATTAAAGAAAGGGAAATAATAAAGCGTCTGGGAAAAAGCGATTAATTTCTATTAAAGAACCAGCCAACAAGCCAAACCATATTGTAGCCACAACAGGGGCCGTGGAAAGATATATCTTCACATATTGCATCAAAAGTCCTCCTTCTTTTTAAGATTTTCTTCTTGTATCTCTTAGTCTTTACCCTCTTCTACTCTTTTATCTTACTTTTAAAGAACCGATTGTTTACAGCTTCTAAATCAATCTTTTTGAGAGGAGAAACCGATAAACTCGGAGTGCTAAATATTGATGGTACTAACACCGGAAATAGAAGTGAAAAAGGAAAAGAAAGAAGAGTAAGAATAGAACGGAGCGGTAGGGTATACTTATCCCTCAAAAAGATGAATTTTTCTTTTATTAGTAGCCGGTATCCGCAATTACTGGTTATAATAAATTCAATAAAAAAAGATGGGATTGATAATACCAATTACAAATCGAGATTAGTAGGGATGTAACGCAGCTCGGTAGCGTGTTTGTTTTGGGTACAAAATGCCGCAGGTTCAAATCCCGTCATCCCTACTTTCGATCCAAGAACTGATCTTCGGGGGTAAGACTTTTCGCCTCAACGAATTGATTTCTGTATCTTCTCTTTCATACGGAAAAGAGATTCCCAACTTTGGCTTCCTCCTCCCGGAGTGGGGGGGGGGGGGGGTAGGCTGACCCATCTTCATCTTTCTTTGTAAAAATCTATACGAAAAGGGAGGCGCCTTTAGTTCAGTCCGGTAGAACGCGGGTCTCCAAAACCCGATGTCGTAGGTTCAAATCCTATAGGGCGTGTTTACTACCGTATACCCTAGAATTTATTACTAGAAGTAATATATGTCAAATACGAAATACCTAAAAATGGAAGGCAACAATTTTGTTGTCAACGAAGAATCCGCAACTATTTTCAAATGAACCTTTTTTTTTAACCGCTTTTTTTTTTTAATCTTGTTTGAGATGCCTTGTTTGATTCTACCGAATATCCAATTGATCACCGCGTCTATATTGTGGGTATGCGGTTACAAATAATCCAGCTAGGGTGATTGGAATCAAACCCAACACAATTCCTGATAGTAATGCTTCAACCATTCTAGTTTGTAAATATCTAATTTAAATACTTACCAAAGCTTATTTTTGGGTTAACTTAATAGTATTTGGTAAGTGCGACGGATTAGTAGGTGCTTTTGTGGGGACCCCTCTCTTGTTCTTATCCCCCTATATTTAGGTTCTATATGATAATACTAAGTCACAGAATCTGAATCTTGTTCAATCCAACAAATAGAGCTAAAGTGAAAGTTAAAACAGCCGTCAAAAGGGCGAAGTAGCTTAATAGAGTAATCATAAGTTTGAATACCAAATTATTTGGCAGATTGGTTAGTATACGAGATCTCCTCGAGTAGTTTATCATCCGAAATTACTGAATCAAAGTTGTTTACCCAAATTTACTAAATCCAAATTGATTGGTAACGTTTACTGGGTGATCCAAATCTATCGATTTATTTTATTCGGTACAATTATGTCTTATTTATTTAAATGATGAGGTATGCAATCGCAAAATAAGTACCTCTAGGTCGTTAATGAATCGATTAAGACTTGCTGGCAAAATCTTCTCTTTTTCGTTTCGGTAACTACCCCAAGTTTTCTGGCATGGCGATCCTTTTGGTCGAAGGCTAATCCTAATTGAAATCACTCACTGTCCAGACATGCCGATAGAGGACGGCATACTAGAAAATAGAAACGGAGCAGTAGGGGAAATAAGACTTAACTCCCCGCATAGGTCCGAAGCCAGTGAAGTGAAGGGTTTATAGTAAGTTTGGTCTAGGTGTAAGCAGCTACTACGATAAATCTCAGAAGTATTAAAGACCTCACTTGTGAGGAGTGAGTAACCTTGCCGCATAAAAGGTGGGATAGCTATACTGAACCAGTATATTTTGAATATACCCTGGGTATAAAAGTGACATCCTAATTTGGTCTAGGTCCCGTTCGAAAAGGTTTATCAATAGATTCCGCATCTTTTATCTCCTTTTCTTATTCGGGAAGCAATCCTTTTTAGTATTACAAGATAGATATAGATAGATACGGAGCTGAACATGTCTGGGAATACAGGAGAACGCCCCTTCGCTGACATAATTACTAGTATTCGATACTGGGTCATACACAGCATTACTATACCCTCCCTGTTTATTGCAGGTTGGCTGTTTGTCAGCACAGGTTTAGCTTACGATGTTTTTGGAAGTCCTCGCCCAAACGAATATTTTTCAGAGAGCCGACAAGAAGTTCCCCTAGTAACTGGCCGCTTCGATTCGCTGGAACAGGTCGACGCTTTTACCAAATCCTTTTAGGAGAAACCAATACCAATGGCTTTAGATAAAACTTATCCAATTTTCACTGTTAGATGGTTAGCCGTTCACGGTTTAGCTGTACCCACAGTTTTTTTCCTGGGGTCCATATCAGCTATGCAATTTATTCAGAGATAGTTTTTAATGAGCTTCGAATCTACGACACAACCCAATCCGAATAAACAGAGTGTAGAATCAAATCGTACAAGCCTTTATTGGGGATTATTACTGATTTTCGTACTTGCTGTTCTATTCTCTAATTACTTCTTTAATTAGAAGCTAGAAAGAATTGTCCGAAAAAGATTAAAGTCCTAATTATTTGTGACTGTTCATGTTTCGAGTCGGGACCAGATGATAAATCCAAAAGAGTAGGGGGTAAGGAGGTGGCGCAGATGACAAATACCACTGGAAGGATTCCCCTATGGTTGGTAGGTACTGTAGCCGGTACACTTGTGATAGGTTTGTTAGGAATATTCTTTTATGGAGCTTACTCAGGGTTGGGGTCGTCTCTTCGATAATGACTGCTGTCTGATCGATAAAATTTTGCCGAATTCTACAAGCGAATTCTTCGTTTTTATCCTTGTTTTATTTAACGAAGGAGAGTAAAGAAGCGATTCCATTCAATATATCTCTATTTAGTTAACTATAGACTAGCTTTACGATGCATTTTTCAAAGAAATGGGTCGATCGATTCTTTTCTCTCTAAAGAATCGATCGAGGCTAAAAGTGATAACTGGGGCAAATAGCTGTCCCTACGTATTATATGTATCATACATATAATTACAGATGTATATATATATATATATATACATCTGTAATTATATGTAATTATTTAAGTCTGGGGGCGGGCTAGTGAAAATTATTCTCCCACACGCAATTATCAATGTGTCTAGCCACGGAATGGCTAACGAAAGAAAAAAGAAGTAAGCAATCAGAAATTCATTTCTGCCAGCTGCACTTTTTCAAATTGTTTTTTCTTAAGCACGAGGAAAATCTGTGCCAAGATAACCGACACAAAAAAAGCTATGAGACCTTGAATACGCAATGGGTCCTGGAGTACGATTTCAATTTCTTCTTGACCAAATCCTCCAACATTGGGATTATTAGTCAATGGCTGATCAGCCTTAACGAACTCACCTTCTGACACAATGAGTTCAAGACCGGGAGGGACAGTATCAGTTGTTTCACGACTACCAGATGACTCTTCAATAGTGATTTCGTATCCACCCCTTCCTTCTTTGCGGACAATCTTATTTATCTTTCCTGTTACTGAAGCGGTATAGACCGTGTTATTGCTTCTGCTCCCATCTGGATAGATTTGCCCCCTCCCCCTATTTCCTCCAACATAAATGGGATATTTGAGAAAATGAGATTCCCTGTTAGTACCAGGGTCTGGCGATAGAATTGGAAACGTGATTTCGCTGTATAATTTGCCCGGCACTGGTCCTACGACGATTACATCTTCTTGGCCGGGACGGTAACTTTGAAATGACAGCTTCCCTAACTTCTCTTTCAATTCGGCTGGAAGGCGATTAGAAGGAGCCAATTTAAACCCCTCTGGTAGGATTAGGACAGCGCCGACATTCAATCCCCCCCTTTTTCCGTTTGCAAGTACTTATTTTATCTACGTATCGTAGGGAATCTTAACAACTGCTTCAAATACAGTATCAGGAAGAACGGATTGCGGGGCCTCAATATCCACAGGTTTCTTGGCTAAATGGCAATTGGCGCATACGATACGCCCCGTAGCTTCTCGGGGATTCTCATAATTTTGCTGCGCAAGAATCGGATATGCATTTGATACAGATGAACAATTTAATTCACCAAAACTGATCGATATAGCAAGTGCAAGTGACGGAATCCAACACATTTTTATCCAGTTATTTTTAATAATTCTTCGCATAGTTTGATTATTAGTCTCAAGTCTTTGTACAAACGGATTACTTGTTGACGCGGCTTGGTGGCAAATAATCTCTCCTTGTTCTAATTCTTTCCCCTTTTCTTTCATATTCGATCATTATTAGCAGATGTCGATCGAGAGGGGGGTTGAAACTAACCCAAAAGAATGAACTGGTCTAGCCTACTGGTCTAGCCTGCTGGTCTAGCCTGCTGGTCTAGCCCGCTAAATCTAAATTTGGAAAGGTGGTTATCACCCACTCATTGTATGATAAGTTGCTACAATCGAAGGGGATGTACGATTCAAGTGACGAAAGATCCAATATTTGGATACCGTATCTAAAATAACTGGAAAGGTTGAAACGAGGCGAGAAATTACATATTTATCGGGGATTAAGCCAAAATGTTCGAAGAGGGTGCCTATGACTATTTCCCAACCATGGGGCGAATGGAACCCGACACATAAATCAGTTAATGAAAGAATCGAAAACGCTTTCATCGTGTCATTCAAACTATAAAATGACTCCTGAATCCGTGAATTTGAAACTGCAAGTCTCTTTCGACCCGTGATCAAAAATAAGGCTAGGATAGCGATACTAATTACATCGGTTACTAGCTGCAGCAGTAGCTGAATGTTCAGTTCGTCATACACTGCTGCCAACTGAGTAGTTTCGTCATATGCATTTGCATCAAAATTTTGCAACTGCGTATCTGCCAAGCATTCAGTCGCGTTATCTAACCAGAGCAACGCTTCTGCTTCTCGGAGTTGCTTTAGAGCCTTTTCCTCTTGAAAGGAATTAATAAATATCTGAGTTTGAGTAATGTTCCACCAACCCCTGATCCAAGACTCTAAAAACCAATATCTGAAACTGATTGGAATCGTAAGGGGTAGAAGCAAAAAACACCCAATATATTCAAGGGATACTAATGCCTGGTTTCTGGTTAAATCAAAATCATTACGTACCAACACATTTGATTGATTTGTCAATTCCGCCCTGAACCTAGATAAAGTACGAGTTACAGAACGAGGCACCAAACTAATTGACTCATAAGCCGACGGAAAATTTGCTAATTCGTAATTAAATGATTTTTCAATCGCTTTTTTGGTAGTTTGAAACGGAAAAAGGTTTATGGAACAACGCGCTCTCTTAGCGTCGAACTCATTTAGAGTTGCTTCAATCCAAGCTAATTTCCTATTTATTCTTTTTATACTATTCAACTTGTAAAGGTTACGAAGAGAAAAATCACTTTTCAGTTTCTCTTCTGAGAAGCTAACCAAATCTTCCCGTTTACTGATAGTTTCACTATTCGTGTAACACTTTTGGCGAAAGTTTAGAGATATATTTTGGAAAATCGAAATATCTAGAAGGTTCGACAAAAAAAGATTCAAGCAATCTTTTGTAAAAGAACTGCTTGCGCGATAGCATCTAAATGAAAGCAATTGAAAGAGTTTCGATCCGAAAACACGTCTCAGGTCTTTTTGCATTCCCAAAATCGATGTGCTAAATCTGTGCTCTAAGAGACTGCAATATATTAGATATCTAAATCTCCTGGATGCCATGTTTGTGGGTATTGCCGCAGCCCGTGACAAATCCCCCGCTATTGAATCCACCTGGACGAAAAGCGGAGAGTCGTCGATTAAGGGTTTTAGTCGCTTACTAGCCTCATAAGCTCTATCCGAAGAACGGTGTGGAGTACTAAGAAACCATCGAAGCATTTTCCGTTTCCAGCAATGTAATCGCATATATTAACTGTAACTATCTACTAATCAGGATAGGAAAACAAGCGAAGTACGAGACTAATCAGCTTAATTGATTGGGCTTTTTTTGGACCCCCTGAGATTAATTTACCGCCGCTCTAGTAACCTTACATTTCTTTGTAAGTAATCTAGTTCTGAAACTCAATAACTTTTAAAAACCTTCAATCGATACACGCGGGAAACGAGCAAGTTCAGCAGCTTTTTCTTCTATATCTCCCGAGGTTAAATTTTCACCGATCCTAGTTAGTGGGATATTTTGGCGACCCCTCACCTTCAAGTAAAGAATCCGACGTGGGTAAAAGCCTTCCCTACTTTCTAATCCAACCGCCTCTACTTCTTTTAGTAAAAATCGAATGCGGATGCGGCGATTATTTCCGGGAAAGCCCCACCGAAATATTGAGGAAAATCCTTCTCGCTTATCGAACAGATTGTACCCACCCCCCACGTTCCAAAACGCAGTACACCACAGATATAGCCCGAGAAAAAGGCCTGCGATTCCGTAGAAACACATTACAATACCTTGTGGAATGAAAACAATATGTTCGGATGAAAGTCCGGGGATCAGATCTTCGCCGACGCAGCTGGAAAATCCCACTAGTAAAAAACCTGTTGCACCGCAGACAAGGATACAGGCCCAACATGAATTTGCAATTGTACGGGAGCCTTTTATAAAATCTACTTGGATCCATTTGGAACGGCAGCTCGTTACTATTTCCTCACAGATTGCATAATAAATGGATTATTCATTTTTTCATCAATTTTACTTTCCCTTTTTCCTTTTTTCAATCCATTACTTCCGCTTGTTTTTGATAGATTTACGCTTAACCTTGAAGTACCAAAACGGGGTTCAAGCGTACGGAATAGTTATACACGAGTAATAAATCTTGTTAACAAGTAATCAATCTATATCTCACTTCTCTATGAAATGAGAATGAGACATAGACTGATTAGGGCAACGTTCTTGATATTATCGGGTAGTTAGACAAAGATAACCACCAAGAAAAAGGGAATTGATCTTGATCAATTATTAGCTGAGACTTGACTTTGAATTCAATTGATATCATGAAGTCACCAAGCAGGTTACCCCGTCTCCAAAAAATAAGAGAGAGAAATAATTATAGGATCTCATCCCGTTCTATATATAGAAATGAGATAGCCATGGTAACTGCTGGAAACACCAAACCAACTAGGGGTACAAAAATAGAGGGTAGATAAGATGCTGCCATGATGAAATAACCTCAACCACAATAAAGGAAGGAATAAATCTATTTATACAATCATATATCTCTGTGTTACTTTTCTTTCTAATATCTAATGATATTCCTTTTGTTCCATAAAGAAAAGGGGTTTCCGGGCTTCCAGTAGAGTAATCTAATCCTTTTTTTTTTTATTTGCCGGGTTTTTAGGGAGGAAACGAGTACGCCACTATGAAAATATCATCAATTTTTCTTTTCCACAAATAACAAAGATAACGATTTGTTCCACATCTATTACTAAAGGGGGGGGAGGGTAAGATTTGGGCAATTTCTAAAAAACGAAAAAAGAAAAAGAGAGAATAAAATTCAGAACAGATTCAAACCTTTTTCATAAGGAGCTGATGTATGAAGTTCGGATATTTCGCCCAAAACACCTTTCGAGAGATTGCGTGGAACGATCAAATCGAGTAGCCCATTATCAAATAAGGACTCAGCTGCTTGAAAGCCCTCAGGTATCTTTTGGCGCGATGTCTGTTCAATTACCCTTTTACCAGCGAATGCTATATACGCTTTGGACTCGGCAATGATTATATCCCCCAACATGCCAAAACTGGCAGTGACACCTCCAGTGGTTGGATAAGTAAGAATCGATATATGAAGCAACTTTTTTCGAACTTGATGAATTTGTAAGACAGAAGATATTTTAGCCATCTGCATCAAGCTCAACGTTCCTTCTTGCATACGCGCTCCCCCAGAGGCACAAATTAGAACCAGTGGCAAAGACTTAGCCGTGGCATATTCAATTAGGCGAGTTATCTTTTCACCCACAACGGAACCCATACTTCCTCCCATGAAGTGGAAGTCCATAGCACCAAGCGCAATAAGTGTTCCATTTAGATATCCTATACCTGTTTGAACAGCGTCAGTTAAACCTGTCTTTTCTTGAGAAATAGCTACACGATTCTGGTGAGAATCCTCGTCGGAAAAATCTAAAACATCTTTTGTAGTCATGTTTTCATCCATAGGAATCCATGTGTTACGATCAACCAAAAGTTCGATCCTTTCCATACTATTCATTGGGAGATGATAACCGCGTTCTTCACAAACACTTTTATTCTGTTTCAAATATTTAACATAAAGCATGTTTCCGCAGTTATCACATCGAGCCCGTAATCCTCTATTCGTGTTAACACTTATCCGCTTCTCTCTCTCTCTTTCATTTGAAATAGAGCCTCTGGTAGCTTCTTCGGGGAAAGCTCCAATCAATCCACCAAATTTGCGTTTATCCTCAAACCAATTTGTTACAGACGTAAGAATCTCCGCATCTGTTGTTTCCTTTTAACCCGGGGAAGAAATAGATTTCTTATGATATTACGAACTTTTCTTTCCTAGGTATCAATAAATCGGGACCAAATCCAAGTTTGATGATCCAATAAATAATTGATAATTGACTAGTTCTCTATCAAATCAATCGTATTGTAAGTGTTCGATTTCTATTATCCAACGAAATAAACGAGGCAATATGCTGTGAAACTAAACGGGAGAAACTTAATTCTAATAAACATGAACCGTCGGATTCAATATTAGTTGGTGGGGAGTCGAACCCCCGAATTCACATTTTGAGACTATGTGTTTCCTAGTTTCCATCATAAATTAACCAACTTTCTTCTGTATTGCTTATTAGATTAGGAGTATGGCGGAGGTTAACTCCTTACCGATACTCCTGATCTGTCTCACAACTGTTGCGGAGCAGATACCGATAGCAAATAGTTATGAAAGTTTCAATCTATTTACAATGTATCAATTGTATCAAATTCAAATTTGATGGCTTTCCATATCTCGCATGCGGCAGCCAATTCTGGACTCCACTTACTAGCTTCACGAATAATCTCATTACCTTCGCGGGCAAGGTCACGACCCTCATTACGAGCCTGTACGCAAGCTTCTAATGCAACTCGGTTAGCTACCGCACCTGGCGCATTTCCCCAAGGATGTCCTAAGGTTCCTCCGCCAAACTGTAATACGGAATCGTCCCCAAAGATTTCGGTTAGAGCAGGCATGTGCCAAACGTGAATACCCCCCGAAGCTACGGGAAGTACACCTGGCATAGATACCCAATCTTGCGTGAAATAGATACCACGGCTACGATCTTTTTCAATGTAATCGTCGCGAAGTAAATCGACGAAACCAAGGGTGACTTCTCGTTCCCCTTCTAGTTTGCCTACTACAGTTCCAGCGTGTATATGATCCCCGCCAGACATGCGTAACGCTTTGGCCAATACACGAAAATGCATACCATGATTTCGCTGCCTATCAATTACAGCATGCATCGCGCGGTGAATATGAAGAAGCAGTCCATTATCTCTGCAATAGAAAGCTAAGCTGGTATTTGCGGTAAACCCTCCGGTCAAGTAGTCATGCATGACAATTGGTGCACCCAACTCTCTAGCAAAAATAGCTCTTTTCAACATCTCTTCAGATGTACCTGCAGTAGCATTTAAGTAATGGCCTTTGATTTCCCCTGTTTCAGCCTGGGATTTGAAAAGAGCTTCTGCCACGAATAGGAAGCGATCTCTCCAACGCATGAATGGCTGCGAATTCACATTTTCATCATCTTTTGTGAAATCAAGTCCACCACGAAGGCATTCGTAAACGGCTCTACCATAATTTTTAGCGGACAGGCCTAATTTTGGCTTGATTGTACATCCCAATAGAGGGCGTCCATATTTGTTCAGTTTATCCCTTTCAACCTGAATACCATGAGGCGGTCCCATGAAAGTTTTAGAATAAGCGGGAGGAACTCGAATGTCTTCCAAGCGTAGAGCGCGTAGAGCCTTAAATCCAAAGACATTACCTACTATGGAGGTGAATAAATTGGTCACAGAACCTTCTTCAAATAGATCCAAAGGATAAGCTACATACGCGATATACTGGTTTTCTTCTCCAGCGACGGGTTCGATGTCGTAGCATCGGCCCTTGTAACGGTCAAGACTGGTCAACCCATCTGTCCATACAGTGGTCCACGTACCTGTGGAGGATTCTGCAGCTACCGCAGCTCCAGCTTCCTCAGCTGGTACTCCAGGCTGTGGGGTCATTCGAAATGCTGCTAAGATATCGGTATCTTTGGTCTTGTATTCAGGGGTGTAATAAGTCAATCGATAATCTTTGACACCAGCTTTGAATCCAACACCTGCTTTAGTCTCCGTTTGTGGTGACATTGGTTTGTTCCTCCCTATGACTCAATTAATAAATCTTGCAAATATGAGATCTGCTCGGCATAGGTAAAGTTTTTCGACGTGAAACGCGAAGTGGATATAGTTCAACCCACGCGTGATACTTATACCTGTCAAAAATCCATTTTAAGCATGGAACATTATCATTTTATATCGCGCCTCCTGCAGGTTGCAACTAATCAATCTGTTTTATTGCAAAAACTGCTTAGGAAGCAGCGCTTCGTGTTATTTCGATACATTGACTAGGGAATCTCTTGGTGGTTAGACTATTCAGTGGAATACAGACTGCGTAATTGCCAATCCCTCCGTTTAATGGTCAATTTTATTTGAAAAATAGAAAGAAGAGAAAGTAAAGGAAGCAAAACGCACACCCTAAGAATCAATATCCAATGCATAGGGCGCACATTTCATCGGTTTTGCGATCGTATACGAAACAATAGAAGGAGTCTGCTTCATCCTCGGTGCAGCCCCCCCATCTAATTTATCTATAGCTACATCTACAAAAGATATTTAAATAGAGGGAAGTGAGTGGGAGGGGAACAGTTGATTTCTCCTCAGCCATGGACCACTCAACGATAAGATACAAAATATTTCTACCGATTCAATAATCAAATAGCGATAATACACCGAGATAGTATAGTTATGAAAACCAGTTGCCTCTCTTTTGAGATTTCTGAATTGGTGGAGAAAAATGTGGGTTACATCACTCAGATCATTGGACCAGTTTTGGATGTGGCTTCCTCCCCGGGGGAGATGCCTAATATCTACAACTCACTAGTAGTCAGGGGGCAAAATCCAGCTGGTCAGCAAATCGATGTTACTTGTGAGGTCCAACAATTATTAGGGAATAATGAAGTAAGAGCCGTAGCTATGAGTGCTACAGACGGTTTGATGAGAGGTATGGGTGCTGTTGATACGGGAGCTCCCCTCAGTGTTCCCGTTGGTGAAACTACTCTTGGCCGAATATCCAACGTCCTCGGCGAACCCGTAGACAATTTGGGTCCCGTTCAAAGTGGTACGACATTTCCAATCCACAGGCCCGCCCCGGCATTTACCCAGTTAGATACCAAATTATCGATTTTCGAAACGGGTATAAAAGTTGTGGATCTTTTGGCTCCGTATCGTAGAGGCGGGAAAATTGGGTTATTTGGTGGGGCTGGAGTTGGAAAGACGGTCCCTATCATGGAATCAATTAATAATATTGCGAAAGCTCATGGAGGTGTATCCGTATCTGGCGGGGTAGGAGAACGCACACGTGAAGGTAATGACCTTTACATGGAAATGAAGGAATCAAAAGTTATTAATGAACAAAATATCTCTGAATCAAAAGTAGCTTTGGTTTATGGTCAGATGAATGAACCACCGGGAGCTCGTATGAGAGTTGGATCAACTGCTCTAACAATGGCAGAATACTTCCGAGATGTTAACAAACAAGATGTACTGCTATTTATTGACAATATTTTTCGCTTTGTTCAGGCGGGATCAGAGGTCTCGGCATTACTGGGTAGGATGCCTTCCGCCGTAGGTTATCAACCGACCCTCGGTACAGAAATGGGATCATTGCAGGAAAGAATTACTTCTACCAAGGAGGGATCAATAACTTCCATTCAAGCTGTTTACGTGCCTGCGGATGATTTGACCGACCCGGCTCCCGCCACGACATCTGCACATTTAGACGCTACTACTGTACTTTCAAGGGGATTAGCAGCAAAAGGTATTTACCCAGCCGTAGACCCGCTGGATTCAACCTCGACTATGTTACAGCCTTGGATTGTAGGTGAGGAACACTATGAGACGGCACAGGGGGTTAAGCAGACTCTGCAACGTTACAAGGAACTTCAAGATATTATAGCTATTCCCGGACTAGACGAGTTATCTGAAGAGGATCGACAGACGGTAGCTAGGGCTCGAAAAATAGAACGTTTCTTGTCACAACCTTTTTTTGTAGCGGAAGTTTTCACCGGATCTCCGGGTAAATACGTCAGTTTATCGGAAACCATTAAGGGATTTCAAATGATTCTTTCAGGGGAGTTGGATAATCTTCCCGAACAAGCTTTTTACTTGGTTGGTAATATCGACGAAGCTGCCGCAAAAGCTGCCGCTTTACAAGTGGAGGGTCAATAAAAGAGATGACACTGAATCTCCGTGTGATGGCCCCTAATCGAATAGTTTGGAATTCCGAGGTTTGGGAAATTGTTTCATCCACTAACAGTGGTCAAATTGGTGTATTACCCAATCATGCACCACTTCTTACAGCTTTGGATATGGGAGTTTCAAAAATACGTCATGATGGGCATTGGTCTGCAATGGCACTAATGGGCGGCTTTGCTATGATAGATAATAATCAGGTAACAATATTAGTTAATGAAGCGGAGATAGCTGCCGAAATTGATCCTGACGAAGCTCGAAGAACTTTTCAGACGGCTCAGGCTGACTCAGCTAAAGCAGAAGGTAAGAAAAGGGTAATAGAGGCCAATTTGGCATTTAAAAGAGCGAAGGCCAGACTGGAAGCTTCAAATGTAGCTTAGCCCTCTTTTTTTGAGACCGAAGGGGCTAAGCAATCCGACAGTTTGATAAGAATACTATAATGATACGTACAAAAATGTATGCTTTGATGTGTTTTAGATGCAGTAAAACTTATTAGATACCACCAATTTAACCATCATGGTATCTAGTAAGCACGATATCTAGTAAGTCTTACCTACTATTGGATTCGAACCAATGACTCTCGCCGTATGAAAGCGATACTCTAACCGCTGAGTCAAGTAGGCTGTCAGTAATTGAATTGAGCCTGCGCCCCCCCCCCCTCTTTATCCAGGTTTTTGATTTACGTGGAACATATAGATATCTCTATTACTATTATATTCAAATAAGTAGCTGGACACAACTACAATTTTCACTATTTAATAAAGAAAAGATTGGATCCCGTATATATATATATATATATATATATATCTTATTTTCAAACAAGTTTGTTGGCTTGACAACAATTAATTGATACTGATAAAGTCCTTTTATGTATGATCAGATTTATCAAGGGCTATAGCTCAGCGGTAGAGCACCTCGTTTACACGTGCGCCGATGTCTTTTCTCAGAAAGATCTGTCGAAACCCAACGACTCATGCAAAACTATGCATGATGTTTTTTTTTTGTATAACTTAAAATTAATGATAAAGAAGAACAGCATGACAGATAAATTGACTAAAAGGAGTTGGTGCATCAGCAATTGTTTGCTTTTCCCAATTAAATCGGGGAGTAGCTGATAACCCTATGCCGTAAAAGCAGCATGCTGGGTTCGCCAAGCAGTTCAGGAAGGCTTTTTACACATTCCGATCTGCATGACCGAGAATGTCTACGGTTCGAACCCCTATAGTCCTAACTAAAAAAAGAATAAGAGTAGGAGTAGGAGATTACTAGCACATCATGAGCGTGCTCAATCAATCTGAGTTGTCTACTTCAATGACTAAATCATCACATCTAAATTATTGAGCTTTCTCTTTTCATCTAAGAGAGAGTCAAGTCTTTTATCCAGTTAATTAATAACTGGATCGGAAAAGAGAGAAGTCCAAGCAATTTGTTAAAATTTATAAATTACTCAATCTTTTTACTAGGATTACTAGGAGAGCGACATTGCCAGTATCAAAAATAGAAGGCTAACACTCTTTACTTTTTTTATTCCTACTTTTAGGTTAACTGCCAGTATAGTCAAACTAATCTTTTGACTTACTTCCCTGAATGAGTTATACGTGCTAAACCTTTTCCAGTATGGCAAGACAGCGGTTACTTTCCACTTGCCTACCCTAGGTTGATACCATTTGGCCCAGTTCCAAATTTATCAACTACAAAAGATTAAGTCAATAGGAATATGCAAATGTTTTCGCTCCACCAATATGACTCCTTTTGGATTTTTCTATCAGTATCTATATCTATTCCCTATTTAGCTTTTTCGATTTCCGGATTTGTGGCCCCTAATCGGGAAGGACCAGAAAAGTTAACAAATTATGAGTCGGGTATTGAGCCGAAAGGAAATACTTGGATTCAATTTCAAATATGTTATTACATGTTTGCTTTGGTTTTCACGGTCTCCGACGTCGAAACCGTATTTCTTTATCCCTGGGCTGTATCTTTCAGGGAATTGGGACTATTTGCTTTTATCGAAGTGATCATTTTCATCTTTATACTAGTAGTTGGTTTGGTTCACGCATGGCGAAAAGGAGCATCGGAATGGTGTCAACCTCCGAACATTTGGTTGGAGATGGCAGAGAAGAAGTCGAACCTCGCAGTATAGATATCCCCCTGAATTCGGTAGAGCCGCTGCCCCCTGAATGGAGTGTCTCAAATTCCATTTTTTTAGCTAATACCAGTGATTTTTCCAACTGGTCCAGACTTTCTAGTTTGTGGCCGCTTCTATATGGCACCAGCTGCTGCTTCATCGAATTTGCCTCCCTAATTGGTTCACGATTTGATTTTGACCGGTACGGTTTAGTACCTAGATCCAGTCCTAGGCAGGCAGACCTAGTTGTCACCGCCGGTACTGTAACCATGAAGATGGCTCCGTCCCTAGTAAGACTCTACGAGCAAATGCCTGATCCAAAGTATGTAATTGCTATGGGAGCTTGCACTATCACGGGGGGCATGTTTGGCACAGATTCCTATAGTACCGTTCGTGGGGTAGACAAATTGATTCCCGTCGATATTTATTTGCCAGGTTGCCCGCCAAAACCTGAAGCTATTATTGATGCTGTAACAAAACTCCGTAAGAGAATTGCTAGAGGAAGCTTTATAGATCGGGCTTCCTATCCCACTCGAACGAAATACCTCAGTCTAAATCATCGATTTCGATTTGTGCCTAGCATTCATATAGGTGAATACAATCAAGAATTAACTAATTGTGACACAGAATTGTTACTACATGATTTTTCAGAGAATTTTCAAAAGCTTAAAGATAAGTCTGAAACATAAATAGTAAAGGTATTGGAATGACTAGATTTCGTGCCACAAATGAATAAGATAAAAGAGAGGTGTCAACCAACATGAACATTATTAATGAAGACAAGTTGAATATCGAGACGCGGGGTCGATTATCTGCCTGGTCGACTAGACACAAGTTTTTCCATCGACCTTTGGGTTATGATTATAGGGGTGTCGAGACTTTGCAAGTCAAATCGGAGGAGTGGTTGTCTGTAGCTGTCGCTTCATATGCTTATGGCTTCAATTACCTACGTTCTCAATGTGCTTATGATTCGGCACCGGGAGGATATCTAGTTAGTGTATACCATCTGACACAGGTGCGAGATCAGTCGGATCAACCCGAGGAGGTTTGTGTAAAAGTCTTTGTTCCAAGAACAAACCCTAGAATACCTTCAGTTTACTGGATTTGGAAGGGCTCCGATTTTCAAGAACGTGAATCCTATGATATGTTGGGAATAATTTATCAGGGTCATCCGCACCTTAGGCGGATACTAATGCCTGAAAGTTGGGTAGGTTGGCCCCTACGTAAAGATTATGTTGTACCCAATTTTTATGAATTACAGGATGCCTATTAAATTGTCTGAAGGTTAAAAAAAGAAAGAAAAAGATTGATCTAACGTAAACACTTATTCTCTGACCCGCCCTTACTGTCTCATTTTTATCGAAGCTTTTTATGGTTACTAAACAAAACTATTAAATGCAGGTGCAAATGATCCACCCAGTTTTCGAGATACTCTTTGCTTAGCTCCTTCAGGATTGAAGGGTTCTTCATAGCACTAGAGCTGGTTTGGACTTTTTCCCAAGTCAAACTATTTAGTTTTAGTTGCCAAGAACCAGATTTGAACTGGTGACACGGGGATTTTCAGTCCCCTGCTCTACCGACTGAGCTATCTCGGCTTTTTCATTTACGAAAAAGACTTAACTATAAATCAGTTAAGCATCTCGTTTAACTCTAGTTTTTTGCCTATTTAAACTGCTGATCTCGCTTTTATTGATGTTTTTAATACGATATAATATCGCTTGTAGAGAATAGAGCAGGGGGGGGGGGCTAGACTGAGCCATTCATGCATATTAAAAGCCTGAATGGCTCACTTGCAAAGTTTTTCTTTTTCAAAAAGCCAGAGACTTAAATGGGTTAACTAGATTGCTTTGCTGGGGATAGAGGGATTCGAACCCTCATGGTCCCGTGAAACCAACGGATTTTCGCTCTACTGCAACTTGCGCCGCTATTTCTAACTTTTCTTAAATGCGTAGAATCGGACTCTATCTTCATTCACGAAAGTCTTTTTTTTTTTTGTTACTGGTTCGCTTGTTAGATAGGATAGTTTTCGTCGAAATGAAGTGGGATCCCACAATAGGTAAGATAAAAATATGTAGATTAGCAACAGTAGAGAGGATCTACTTAGCAGTTTCTATTACTAAGTGATAGAAGGAATTATCGTGATTTTGTGAATCAATGCTGACTTTAAACCGATAAATCTGTGTCCAAGCTACAATGGAGGAAGAAAGGAAAACCTCTTCTATTGACTAGTTCTAAGCCTTATACTTATATATTTTACCCCATGTGGTTAGCCAAATAAAACAGTTGTATATTCAGTTATTTTAAGAACTAGTAACTAACAAATTGCTCGTTAGAATGACCCCCGTTGAGTCTCTGTACCTATCTCACCTAATTGCTCAACCTGTTCAGGTGATACAAGATTTGGCTCAGGATTGCCCGATAAATGGTCCCAGGTTCCCCTGAATCTGGAGGCTGCCACTTGATATGTCTCCATATCCAGGCTCAATCTGGTTGAGTCCGCTGCGTCTACCATTCCGCCATATCCCCACCAATTAGACCCCAACAAACTTACAAGAAGAAATAGATAACCATATAGATGGTTATGTTTAAAAGCTTTTGCCGTGCTTACACCTACCAATCTGCTTAGTCTAGGTTAATGCTAGTCAGTCTACATATCTTTTTTTGTTTAGTAAGTTTTTAACTAATAAAGAAGAAAAAGAAACAAATTATTCTTTTTCTTTTACTATCACGCTCTAAATTTAGAAATATGCGTAATTAAACTTGTCAGCAATGGGTTAATCGCTTTGTAAAAGTTGATCTTCTATTATAGAAGTATATATGAATGCACTATTTGAAGCAAGATATTCGTGGATAGGTCTGATTTGTTTGCCAAAATTCTTATGTAAATGGATATGCTAGAACGTTTTTATATGACATTATGAATCGTTGGTAGTCTCTGCTTACCCCCCCCCCTATATCTTCTTCAATTGTTGATAAAAAGATTAAATATTTATTAGTTCCTACTCATATGTTATGATTGTCACAGATATCAAATCTGATGGGCTTCCATTTTATTTACCGACACAGTAGTAATGTGTAATATCCCGTGCTGATCCCATCCGCTTTTTTTTTCCAACTATAAAACGTTTACAGAAAAGGAGTTTTCATGTCTCGTTACCGAGGACCTCGTTTGAAACTGATACGTCGCCTAAAAAATTTGCCGGGATTTGTGGGTAAAAGTAAAATGCGCAACTTGGGAGAGTTTCGAGTCGCTACCGATCAATCAGCTTCGAGAAAAATTTCTCAATTTTGCGTGCGTTTGGAGGCCAAACAAAGATTACGTGTTAATTATGGATTAACAGAACGCTAACTACTAAAATATGTACGTGTCGCTAGAAAAGCTAGAGGTTCTACGGGCCAAGTACCACTCCAATTGCTTGAGATGCGTCTGGATAATGTTATTTTCCAACTAGGTCTGGCTTCCACGATTCCCGCCGCTAGACAGCTAGTTAATCACAGACATATCTTAGTGAACAGCTGTGTTGTAGATATACCAAGTTATCGCTGTAAGCCAAAAGATAGTATTACTGTTCGAAATCGACCAACTTCTTATAATACACTGAGTAGTAAATTTACTGGAGGCGACAAAACGCCGGATCACTTGACTCTTTCTCTATCGGAAGGCAAAAAGCCAACAGGATTGGTGAATTGTATTGCCGATCGAGAATCTGTCAAATTGAATATAAATGAATTGTTAGTTGTTGAGTATTACTCCCGCAAAGCCTAGTGGTCATTCATTAAATCTTTATAAAGAAGGAAAAAAAAAAGAGATAAATTGGAGGTCTCTACAATAAGAATTTGGGCAAAAGGGTTAGGATGATGGAATTCACTAAATAGACTACTTAGGAAGGTGCAAAAGCTTTTCGGTCTAGCCTGTTCCTTTGTTGGAGCATAATAAGATTAGAATTCTCTAATTTATAGAGAAATATTTGACTTTTGGCCAAATTAGTTTGGCGCACAATCCGGTGTAAATATCTGAATCACTTGTCCACGTCGCTTCAACTAAATTCTTAATCAACCGAAGGATTACCAATTGTTCGTATTGAGATGGTCCTTCGGCTTATTCAAAGTTGGATGACTTGATTTGAAACCCCGGCTCCAGCCTGTCTTTTTTGAATCGGCAATTTAGTTGATATCCATAAATACATAAAGATAACCTCGGGGAGGTAAAAATAAAGAGAGGAAGGGGAGGGATTCGAACCCTCGGTAGCTGGAACTCCACTTAGCATTTCCGGTGCTACGCCTTAAACCGCTCGGCCACCCTTCCCATACTAGGGTTTACCCAACAGACTAGTTGACATATTTTAGGTATTTAGATGGTAAAATAACAAGTGACTTGTGAGTAATAGTTGAAAAGAGCTTCTTGCTAAAATACAAATCAAACAAAAAAGAGATATTTAACACGGCTTGTCCCTTTACTACTTTCCTTTTTTATATTATTGTCTAAACATCCCTTTTTCTTTTTGCAATTTCAACTAATATACTGATTAATATACTAATAACAAGTAACAAGACTAATAACAAGTAACAAGTGGGGTGAAAAAAGAAAAACAAGGAGTCAAATTTGATTATGCCTAGATCTCAGAGAAATGACAACTTTATTGACAAAACTTTCACAATTCTAGCGGATATCTTATTGCAAATCTTACCTACCACTAAGAGAGAAAGGGAAGCTTCTACGTATTATAGGGATGGTGCGATTCGATAAGGCAAGCAATTTCTAACTATTCAATAATAATTGAAAGGGTTATAACTTCGAAGAGAAGAGCCCACATTTTTTCAAGGTCTGTTTCGATTGCCGAACGAACCCTTTGGTCGCGTATCCACGATTGATGCAGCCTCGGAAGCTACGGTTCCCATTTCCTACGGATTTTGATATCAAGCAAGCAAGAGATTAAATCCATAATTTGATGTGTAACACATGGCAATTTTATGAGTAAGCACAAAAAGGGGGCGGGCACTACGTGGAGGAATTGGCAACACAAAATCTACGACAATTTTTGGCTTTGACAGATTTCGACAATTTTTGATAACTTCAAAATCGAGATAGTGATTGGGGTAACAAACACCCATCCCGTTTGTAGCTCGGATACCCTTAAAATCATCGTAGATTGCCAAGGTAAATAACCCCTCGATAAACAAAATGTTGGGAACGAATAAGTTGCCAAGGTATTCATTGCTATTGTTGTCGCCGTAAGAAGATGGCGCAATCGCCTCGAAAAAAGAAAAAAGATACTTTGCAAGAAGGATGGTTAGATACCAGTTTCATGAGACACTAACCCCCGTTTCATTTAGAATTAATAGTATAAGTAATTAGATAGTTTCAAAAGCTACTCCTTTTCCGCGAATCGAGCGGGGGGAGCCGTATGAGTTGAGAATCTCACGTACGGTTTTGAAGCGGGGCTTATTTGTTTTTTGTAAGCAACCGTAACGGATGTCGGCCCAATCTGAAGGGGAATATGCAGAAGCTTTATGAAGTTATTACAAAGCCATGCGTTTAGAGGTTGACTCTTATGATCGAAGCTACATACTTTACAACATAGGCCTCACTCATACAAGTAATGGAAAACATGCAAGAGCTTTGGAATATTACTTTCAAGCACCGGAGCGAAATTCTTCTCCGCCACAAGCTTTTAATAATATGGCTGTGATCTGTCACTACGTGCGACTACTTACGCTTCAAGATTCTATGGTTTACAAATACTCAACCAACTAAATGGGCTTCCCCCAAGCATACTTCCAAACGGGAGCTGTCTCGAGCTGCGGGATTTAGCCTCTTTCAAAGGAATCTGGGTTTGAAAGAGGGAAGTGGCCTAACTGTCTCATGGATAACTGACTGAATCGGAGAATAAAGCATCGCAAAGATTCGTCATTGAAAATCTGGGTCGATGCAATGAGATTGGTCCATAAAAGAACTTGTACAATCTGTCTCTGTAGTAGAGACAATTAGGAAAAAAAAGAATTTACGGGCCACGGTGTAGTATCAAATCCTAAAAGAAAGACTTATCTAATCTGAAAAAAGAAAAAGATCTAAATTGAGATGGGTAGTTAGTGCCGAAAGAGATTTTTACTTCCTTCTGTTTATTTAACTAGGAGTACGGAAAATATTTTACTCAAGATGGATGAAATTAGAAACCGGACTATTCTTAAGTTCCTCCGAAGTTCAAAAGGAATTCCTATTCGTTGTTTAGTAGACAAGAAGCTAGTAACAGAGTTGTCTGAGCCGTATGAGGCGGGAAACCTCCAAGTTCGGTTCTAAAGGAGGGGGTTGGAAAATAATCACCCATTCTGATCGAGGAGAACAGGCCATTAACCAAGGAAATTTAGAGATTTCGGAGGCTTGGTTTGATCAAGCTGCTGAATATTGGAAACAGGCAATAGCACCTTCCCCCGGTAATTACATTGAAGCACAGAATCGGTTAAAAATTACGGGACGCTTCTCTTTGTTTAATTAATTAGTAAAAAAGGGGGGGGGGGGGGGGCAGCATGAGACAAAAGGGTTAATATCTAGAATTAATAGATAGAAATTCTTACTTGCTCGGCACAAACCTCGTGGCCTCTCTCCCTACCAAACGGATGATCAATCTTACCAAGTCCATTAGGCACTAACGGCTCATGTAATAATGCCATCAAAAGCCTGCCTTGCATAACTTCTTAATAGCAGCTGTTCGAGTTTCAAACTCAGGAGAAAGGGGAATAGATTACTACATGCATGTTGGTAAAAACTCTAGTTCTTAGAAGTTTAGTATCTCCCGTTGGTAGGTTGTTGTTATCCCTTGCCCGAAGAGAGGAGAGTCCCGATGACTATTCGTTCGCCAGAACCAGAAGTCAAGATTATGGTGGAAAAAGATCCTGTAAAAACCTCTTTTGAGAGATGGGCCCAACCCGGACATTTCTCGAGAAGTTTGGCTAAGGGTCCCAATACCACCACATGGATTTGGAACCTACATGCCGATGCCCACGATTTTGACAGCCATACCAATGATTTGGAGGATATATCCCGTAAAATATTTGGTGCCCATTTTGGTCAGTTAGCCATTATTCTTATTTGGTTGAGTGGCATGTACTTTCACGGTGCCCGTTTCTCCAATTATGAAGCGTGGCTGAATGATCCTACTCATGTGAAACCTAGTGCCCAGGTTGTTTGGCCAATAGTGGGTCAAGAGATACTCAATGGAGATGTAGGTGGAGGGTTTCAAGGTGTACAGATAACGTCTGGATTTTTCCAACTTTGGCGAGCTTCCGGAATAACCAGTGAGTTACAGCTCTATTGCACAGCCGTGGGTGCTTCAATCCTCGCCGGATTAATGTTTTTTGCAGGTTGGTTTCACTACCATAAAGCTGCTCCAAAACTAGCTTGGTTCCAGAACGTTGAATCAATGCTAAATCACCATTTGGCAGGTCTATTGGGGTTGGGATCTCTAGGTTGGGCGGGACATCAGATACATGTTTCACTACCAATTAATCAATTCTTAGATGCGGGAGTTGACCCCAAAGAGATACCCCTTCCTCACGAACTCATTCTTAATCGTGATCTTATAGCTCAAGCGTATCCAAGTTTTGCAAAAGGGCTGATCCCGTTTTTTACCCTCGACTGGTCAGAATACTCAGACTTTTTGACTTTTCGTGGAGGTTTGAACCCAGTAACGGGAGGTTTGTGGCTGACCGATACTGCGCATCACCACTTAGCCATTGCCGTTCTCTTTTTGGTAGCTGGTCACATGTATAGAACCAATTGGGGTATCGGACATAGTACGAAAGAGATTTTGGAAGCTCATAAAGGCCCCTTTACGGGTGAAGGCCATAAAGGTCTCTACGAGATTCTAACAAGTTCGTGGCATGCTCAATTAGCAATCAATCTTGCCATGCTAGGTTCTTTAACTATTATTGTGTCCCATCATATGTATGCGATGCCCCCGTATCCTTACTTGGCTACCGATTATGCCACACAACTTTCCCTGTTTACACATCATATGTGGATAGGGGGGTTTCTGGTAGTTGGTGCAGCTGCACACGCGGCTATTTTTATGGTAAGAGATTACGATCCAACTACCCAATACAACAATCTGCTAGATCGCGTTATTCGGCATCGCGATGCAATAGTTTCACATCTCAACTGGGTATGCATTTTTCTAGGTTTTCACAGCTTCGGTCTATACATTCATAATGATACCATGAGCGCCTTGGGGCGTCCTCAAGATATGTTTTCAGATACTGCCATTCAGTTACAACCAATATTTGCTCAGTGGGTGCAGAATACTCATGCCTTGGCTCCCGGATCAACCGCGCCGAATGCCGCAGCGGGTACTAGTTTAAGCTGGGGTGGCAGCGACTTAGTTGCTGTAGCCGGCAAAGTTGCCATGGCCCCAATTCCATTAGGTACCGCAGACTTTCTGGTGCACCACATCCATGCATTTACTATTCACGTTACTGTATTAATATTATTAAAAGGTGTTCTATTTGCACGCAGCTCTCGACTAATACCCGATAAAGCTAATCTTGGTTTTCGTTTTCCCTGCGATGGTCCCGGTAGAGGAGGAACCTGCCAAGTATCGGCTTGGGATCACGTTTTCCTAGGATTATTCTGGATGTACAACTCGATTTCAGTAGTTATATTTCACTTTAGCTGGAAGATGCAATCCGACGTTTGGGGCAGTATAAGCGAACAAGGGGCGGTAAACCACATCACTGGAGGAAACTTTGCACAAAGTTCAACAACAATTAATGGATGGTTACGAGATTTCTTGTGGGCACAGGCTTCCCAAGTCATTCAATCATATGGTTCTTCATTATCCGCTTATGGTCTTCTATTCTTGGGGGCTCACTTCGTTTGGGCTTTCAGTCTGATGTTCTTATTTAGTGGTCGCGGATATTGGCAAGAACTTATTGAATCCATTGTTTGGGCTCATAACAAGTTGAAAGTTGCCCCCGTCACCCAACCTAGGGCCCTGAGTATTATACAGGGACGTGCCGTAGGGGTAACTCATTACCTTCTGGGTGGAATCGCCACGACGTGGGCGTTCTTCCTGGCGAGAATCATTGCAGTGGGATAATGGCTAGGAGGATTTGAGAAACATTACGGCATCAAGATTTCCACAGTTCAGCCGGGGTCTATCCCAAGACCCGACTACTCGTCGTATTTGGTTTGGTATAGCTACTGCCCACGACTTCGAGAGTCATGACGATACTACCGAGGAACGTCTATACCAAAAAATATTTGCATCTCATTCTGGTCAATTAGCTATCATCTTTCTCTGGACCTCTGGGAATTTGTTCCACGTGGCTTGGCAGGGCAATTTCGAAGCATGGGTACGGGATCCACTACATGTGAGACCAATTGCTCATGCCATTTGGGATCCTCATTTTGGTCAACCAGCTGTCGAAGCCTATACTCGAGGGGGCGCTGCGGGTCCAGTCAATATTGCCTACTCGGGTGTGTATCAATGGTGGTACACTATTGGTCTACGCAATAACCAGGATCTTTATACTGGAGCTATCTTTCTATTAGCTGTTTCTGCTTCATTTTTATTAGCTAGCTGGTTACATCTGCAACCTAAATGGAAACCTAGCCTTTCTTGGTTCAAAAATGCTGAATCCCGGCTTAATCACCATCTTTCAGGGCTTTTCGGGGTGAGTTCTCTGGCTTGGGCGGGACATTTAGTTCACGTAGCTATTCCCGAAGCAAGGGGCGGACATGTCAGATGGGGCAATTTATTGACCACCGCTCCGCACCCTCAAGGATTGGGGCCGTTTTTCTCGGGTCAGTGGAGTGTTTATGCGCAAAATCCCGATTCCGGTAATCATTTGTTTGATAGCACTCAAGGGGCGGGAACAGCTATTTCAACATTTTTGGGCGGATTTCACCCACAGACTCAAAGTTTGTGGCTAACGGATGTTGCTCATCATCATTTAGCTATTGCCGTTGTGTTTATAATTGCTGGCCACATGTACAGGACTAACTCTGGTATTGGGCATAGTATGAAAGAGATCCTTGAGGCCCATACCCCCCCAAGAGGTAAGTTGGGCCGTGGGCACAAAGGGCTTTACGATGCAGTCAATAATTCTCTCCATTTTCAATTGGGGCTTGCTTTAGCTGCTTTGGGGGTCGTCACTTCGTTAGTGGCGCAACACATGTATTCCTTACCCGCTTATGCTTTTATAGCACAGGATTATACGACTCAAGCCGCGCTATACACTCATCATCAATATATTGCGGGTTTTATCATGGCAGGAGCCTTCGCACACGGAGCTATATTCTTTATTAGAGATTATGATCCAGAACAAAATAAGGACAACGTTTTAGCAAGAATGTTAGAACACAAAGAAGCCATAATAGCTCACCTAAGTTGGGCGAGCTTATTCCTTGGGTTTCACACTCTAGGGCTCTATGTCCACAACGACGTAATGCTAGCCTTCGGGACTCCGGAGAAACAGATTCTTATTGAACCTATATTTGCTCAATGGATTCAGTCTGCTCATGGTAAAACTTTGTATGGTTTTGATGTGCTTTTATCCTCGGCAGGTAGTCCGGCAAGTAATGCTGGTCGGGGCTTATGGTTACCGGGTTGGTTAGATGCTATTAACAATAGTAGCAACTCGCTATTTCTAACGATTGGGCCCGGGGATTTCTTGGTTCACCATGCCATTGCTTTGGGCCTACATACGACTACACTGATTTTAGTGAAAGGCGCTTTAGATGCGCGCGGTTCCAAGTTGATGCCAGATAAAAAAGAATTTGGTTACAGTTTTCCCTGCGATGGTCCCGGCCGAGGCGGTACCTGCGACATCTCAGCTTGGGATGCATTCTATTTAGCTGTCTTCTGGATGCTAAACACCATTGGATGGGTTACCTTCTACTGGCACTGGAAACACATCACCTTATGGCAAGGGAATGCTGCTCAATTCAACGAATCTTCTACGTATTTAATGGGGTGGTTGAGAGATTATTTATGGCTGAACTCCTCACAACTTATTAACGGTTATAACCCCTTCGGTATGAACAGTTTATCTGTATGGGCGTGGATGTTTCTGTTTGGACATCTCGTGTGGGCTACTGGATTTATGTTTTCAATTTCTTGGCGCGGTTATTGGCAAGAACTTATCGAAACTCTAGCTTGGGCTCATGAACGAACACCCCTAGCAAATGTGATACGCTGGAAAGATAAGCCGGTTGCTCTTTCCATCGTTCAAGCAAGACTGGTGGGATTAGCCCACTTTTCCGTGGGTTACATCTTTACTTATGCAGCTTTTCTAATAGCATCTACATCAGGTAAATTTGGCTAATCTTTTCTTGTCAACTACCAGATTGTCTATTTCCGCGTCAAGTTTGTTCTCCCATTATTTTTCACACCCGAGCCGATTTCAGAACGAGTTATCCATTTATCAATAATTAGAAATAGAAATTGATTATTCCTTTTCTAGTTATTGGTAAATAGATTTCTGGTTGCGAATCCAATACTTTTTAGAGTAGTAATCCAATCCTGCTTACTGATTTATCTATTATGGCAAAGAAGAGTCTTATTGAGAAAGAAAAAAAAAAGAAAGAATTAGTGGAGAGATATGATGTCATTCGCCAATCTTTGAAAAGACAGATTAAAAGTAGTTTGTCAATTCAGGATAAACTAACTATTTCCAAAAGATTGCAATCTCTACCGCGAAGTAGTGCACCTGTTCGTCTCCGCAACCGGTGTTCTCTAACCGGACGACCCCGATCCAATTACCGATACTTTGGATTATCTAGACACGTACTTCGTGAAATGGCACACACTTGTGTGCTGCCTGGAGTATCGAAATCAAGTTGGTAGTGAAAAACCCCCATTTATTTCACAAATGATGTCTAATTCTGTTAATTAGATATGTTTTTCCACTTACATTCAATGTAATTATTCAATAGATGTATAATAATTACATTGGAGGCATCAACTAAGCGGGGTAGAGCAGCTTGGTAGCTCGCAAGGCTCATAACCTTGAGGTCGCAGGTTCAAATCCTGTCCCCGCGAAGTAAACTAGCAATTGTTTATTATCTACGTTGTTGATGCGATGCTTGATGTTCGTCGCGAGCTCAGACAAATCGATCTTTTGCGTTTCATCGACAGATCTGGTATCTATTTTCTCAGATCGGATATCGAAGAAGTCCAAGTCAATCAATCAATTATTAGATTGGGATTATTTGACGTACCGCGTCAAGGTAAAAATGATCTAAAAAGTAAAAAGTACCTAATTAGTACTACTTTTCTTTCTGATTCTTTTTCCCCTCCTTTCTGAACTTTTTTTGCTCGGTAAGACAAAAACCCATCTATCTACAGATAGATTTTTAGGTTTATACCTAAATAGAAAATTAAAATGTATAACTCGGGAACATAGCTATATATTGTTTCAGACTAAAACCAGGTTTCTCTGTTTTATAAAGTTCGAGTCTTGTAAAAAGAGAAAGAGGGAGCAAAAACTGACGGTGTGCCTAATAGAACTGGAACTCAACTCAAAATTATTTCTGATTTGAGGCCCCCTTAACTCAGGGGTAGAGTGACGCCATGGTAAGGCGTAAGTCGTCGGTTCAAATCCGACAAGGGGCTAACCAAGAAGCCTTAATAAATCCAAGGATCAAACTCTTTCCGTTTCACGAAAACACCCGGGTCCGCATGGTCTTGATGAAAAAGAGAAGCTCTATCTACCACCATTTTTCACAAATAAAGAAGAAAGAATGACCAAATTAAATGATATTAAAGATAGCATCCGGTGCAAAATTGGGAGTATTTGCTTCTAATCCCAATTCTTTACTTAAACTGTTTCTGTTTTCATCGTGATCTCCAACTTAAGTACTAGTTTTGTCAAACTGGGTAATGCATCACCCCTTACAATCTGTAAAAAAAAAGAGAGAAAGTATTAAATGGATATAATTTTTAATACCAGAACCTTTTTTGTTACCAATATCTCAATAATTGAATATGAATTCCCAACATATATATATGGAAGTATGTATTTCTATAAATTTCAATTTGAAAAAGAAAGAGAATTACGTGGCAAACCTTTTATCTACTGATGTAGATAATTTCCCATAATTAGCAAAAGTTATTCAAATATCTAGCATTCTTATTTCTCATATATTCCCAATAAACATCTAAATTTGATTTTTTTTTTTTGCCGTTGGGGTTTGATATTAACAGCAAATTCCTCTGTTCTATGCTTAAATATCTAAATGTACTCTGCTCGGGATTAAGCTGTGGCATGCCGCTTATCCATTCTATTTTGGACAAATCCGAAGAAAAAGGCTTCCAATTTTTACTGGGGATTGGTAAAATAAGTACCGAAATGATTTTGAAAAGGGGATGGATACCACATTAACCTATATCCATATATTCTACATATAAATGTAAGCTTTTCACGCCGCCCTAGTACTTCTTCCCTTAGATATTTATAGAAACAACTCCGTTTTCTGCTAGGTCGGATTCCCAAGGTAGCTCCAATTCGACTGAATGGTTATAACAAAGTCAAAGTCTCGGAAGAAAAGAAAGGTCTACCCAATGCTCAAAAAACTACGTAACAAACGGGATCAGCTTAGATAATAAGAAAGAGATGCCCAAAAGCTAAAATTAAATGAAAAAGAATAAAAAAGAACATAAAATAAAAGGAGCGGATGGACAAAAACAACAGAAAAAAGAAGAGAGGGGACAAAGATAGAAGCAAGGCAAAAAGACTAATGAAAGGAGTGAAAAACTCCAAACTCCTGACTGAAGTTGAAAGGTCTATCAGTCTTCTTTTCGTATAAGAACTCTTGGGAGTCCGTCCGCTGCTTTCGCAAATGGATGACCAACGTTGCAGCGGCCCAGTTTTATCTCACCCCGAAAAGCTAGAACTATACCACGTCGCGGCTTAAAAAAAAAAAGAAGAGTGGGAACCCAGAAATTGTTTGAGGAGCTGAATGAGGGAATGAATATGACCATTGCCATCGGAAAATCTTCCAAAGAGCCGAAAGACTTATTTGATAGTATGGACGACTGGCTCAGGAGAGACCGTTTCGTCTTTGTGGGTTGGTCTGGCCTACTACTGTTCCCTACCGCTTACTTTGCTTTGGGCGGTTGGTTCACAGGTACAACCTTTGTCACTTCATGGTACACCCACGGATTAGCTAGTTCTTACTTAGAGGGATGCAACTTTCTAACTGCTGCGGTCTCCACTCCCGCTAACAGTTTGGCCCACTCCTTACTTCTTTTGTGGGGCCCTGAAGCACAAGGAGATTTCACCCGCTGGTGCCAATTAGGGGGTTTGTGGACCTTCGTTGCTCTTCATGGCTCCTTTGCTCTAATAGGTTTTATGTTACGCCAATTCGAACTTGCGAGGTCTGTGCAACTACGCCCCTACAATGCAATAGCTTTCTCCGGTCCAATTGCGGTTTTTGTCTCCGTATTTTTGGTTTACCCTTTGGGGCAATCCGGTTGGTTTTTTGCACCCAGTTTTGGCGTAGCCGCCATCTTCCGATTCATTCTCTTTTTTCAAGGTTTTCATAATTGGACTCTAAACCCATTCCATATGATGGGAGTTGCGGGAGTCCTCGGTGCGGCCTTATTATGCGCCATCCACGGTGCTACAGTTGAAAATACTTTATTCGAAGACGGTGACGGCGCAAACACGTTTCGTGCGTTCAATCCAACTCAGTCTGAGGAAACTTATTCAATGGTAACCGCGAATCGTTTCTGGTCCCAAATATTTGGTGTTGCTTTCTCCAACAAACGTTGGTTACACTTTTTTATGTTATTTGTGCCAGTGACAGGTTTATGGATGAGTGCTATTGGAGTAGTTGGTCTCGCCTTGAATTTACGTGCGTACGACTTTGTCTCCCAAGAGATTCGCGCAGCAGAAGATCCCGAGTTTGAGACTTTTTACACGAAAAATATCTTACTAAACGAGGGTATTCGTGCCTGGATGGCAGCTCAGGATCAGCCCCACGAAAACCTTGTATTCCCCGAGGAGGTTTTACCCCGTGGAAACGCTCTTTAATGGAACCCTCTCGCTGGGTGGCCGCGATCAGGAAACCACAGGTTTTGCTTGGTGGGCTGGTAACGCTCGACTAATTAATCTGTCTGGTAAACTGCTTGGCGCCCATGTAGCTCATGCTGGCTTGATTGTCTTCTGGGCTGGATCTATGAATTTGTTTGAAGTGGCTCACTTCGTATCAGAGAAGCCTATGTATGAGCAGGGATTAATCCTACTTCCCCACCTGGCAACTCTGGGTTGGGGAGTGGGTCCCGGCGGGGAAGTAGCCGATACCTTTCCCTACTTTGTTTCCGGGGTACTCCATTTGATTTCTTCCGCAGTTTTGGGGTTTGGAGGTATATATCACGCGTTAATTGGACCCGAAACTTTAGAAGAATCTTTTCCTTTCTTTGGTTATACTTGGAAGGATAAGAATAAGATGACCACAATTCTTGGTATTCATTTAATACTACTAAGTCTTGGGGCTTTTCTCCTAGTTTTTAAAGCAGTCTATTTTGGAGGGTTGTACGACACATGGGCACCCGGGGGTGGGGATGTGAGAGAAGTTACAAATCTCACCCTAAGCCCTAATATTATCTTTGGTTACCTACTGAAATCTCCTTTTGGGGGAGAAGGATGGATTGCAAGTGTGGATAACCTGGAAGATATCATCGGGGGACATGTTTGGTTGGGATCCATCTGCCTCTTTGGTGGAATTTGGCACATATTAACAAAACCGTCTGCTTGGGCTCGTCGTGCTCTGGTATGGTCTGGGGAGGCTTACTTATCCTATAGTTTGGGAGCCCTTTCCATCTTTGGCTTCACTGCCTGCTGTTTTGTCTGGTTTAACAACACAGCATATCCCAGTGAATTTTATGGTCCCACCGGTCCGGAAGCTTCTCAAGCACAAGCTTTTACTTTTCTTGTCAGGGACCAACGTCTCGGTGCTAACATAGGTTCTGCTCAAGGACCTACTGGGTTGGGTAAATACCTGATGCGTTCCCCCACAGGAGAGATTATCTTTGGAGGTGAAACCATGCGCTTCTGGGACCTTCGCGCTCCTTGGTTAGAGCCTTTAAGGGGTCCCAACGGTTTAGATCTTAGTAAGTTGAAGAGGGATATACAACCGTGGCAGGAGCGGCGATCCGCAGAGTATATGACTCATGCCCCCCTGGGTTCTCTAAACTCCGTAGGTGGAGTAGCTACCGAGATTAACGCCGTGAACTACGTATCTCCCCGGAGTTGGTTAGCAACCTCTCATTTTGTCCTGGGATTCTTCTTTTTCGTGGGTCATTTATGGCACGCGGGTAGGGCTCGCGCAGCCGCAGCCGGGTTTGAGAAGGGAATTGACCGCGATACCGAACCTGTCCTTTCTATGACACCCCTTAATTGAAAGGAAACCTTAAAATTTATGTTGAGATGATGAAGAAAGAATACAAATCCCCGTTTCGCTCTTTATTCTTTTTCTTGCTAGCAAACCAATAGCTAGTAGGTATACATCTTTACGTCAGTGCTGAGCTCATTACATTCAGATAGCAAAGCTCTATCTATTAGTTGAATAGATAGAGCTTTGCTATCTGAATGTAATATGTTATATTAAGTTCATTTCAGTTTGAAATGAGAAACTGAGAGGAATATTTCACGGTACTAGTAATAACTAATTACTATTGTCCTTTTTGTCCAATTCTCCTTTTTACTCTAAAGGGGAGGAGAGAGAGGGATTCGAACCCTCGATGGCATCTTATTACCATGCCAGTTTTCAAGACTGGAGCCTTAAACCGCTCGACCATCTCTCCTGGTTATACCTATTTTTCAACCGATACTCAGAAGTATTAACCACGTTTTTTAGGTACTTTTAAGAATAGTGTTCAACATTTCTATATCTTACATATAGATGAGATGTTGATAGATATCCCCTCTTTTGACTGAAACTTTTCCATACCGTGAAAGATGCAGAGTGAAAACAATTCTGACTGTACAGTTATCACGGATAATCATCCTGAATGTCGGAATCTAAACCAATTATTACTCAATAAAAACCTTATAAAATCTGAGGTAGTTAGTGAAAAGACTAAAAGGGTCTCTGCGCCCCGTCAACAAAGTAAATCGTGGCGAAGCGAGAGTTCCGTTGGATGAGGATTGGATGGTACGAACAACCTATTCCTTATAGGGAAACAATCAGAATTATGACTATTGCGTTCCAATTGGCTTTATTTGGATTAATTGCCACTTCATTTTTACTAGTTGTAGGGGTGCCCGTTGCATTTGCATCCCCCGATGGCTGGTCCAATAACAAAAATATCGTTTTTTCAGGGGCGTCATTATGGATTGGATCAGTCTCTTTGGTAGGTATACCCAACTCGTTTATCTCTTAAAATCTTGTTGTTTTGGTTCCTCCTCTCGTAATTTGCCGTTACGGGTGGAGGTGCCAAATGAAGAAGACTTCCACCGAAATCCCTAGGAGAGAGCTACACACAGTCGTATTGAAGTCTACTTCTACTAAGTAGAATAGATATAGGCCTCCCCCCCAATAGATTTTCAAACCTAAAAATAAATACGTACGCAAGGTTTTAACTGGTAAAAATTCATTACAGGATTAAAATGAAATAACAGATTATGCGGATATAGTTGAATGGTAAAATATCTCCTTGCCAAGGAGATGACGCGGGTTCGATTCCCGCTATCCGCCTATTCCCTATAAAACAACCAGTTTCTGTCATATATAGAAACTAAGAGATAAGTATATATGAATCTTTATGAAGTTATTTTTCATGAAAAATAAAAATGGAAGGGTAAAAAAGAAGCAAATAGTAAATAAAAATAAGGAAACAGCTTCAAAATTGAAACGAAAGATTAAAAACTGAACTGATTGGAAACAACGACAAATCTAATCTTTCCTTTTTCTTTTTTATTTCAAAATTTCGTTTAAATTTTGAATGCAATGGGGTTTCAAGGCAGAACAGGTTTGTCGAGATAGCCGTTTTATCACCAAACCTATGGAAGCCAAATTTATGGCATACGTAAATTGCATGGTGGAGTGGGGGGGGGTCAGCTACTTACTTGCTAATTTTTCTGTAGGATAGTATACTTGTTACTAGTAGAAGTGCTAGGCATCGATAACATACTCATAGCATAATTTGCATGCTATCGAACAATCCAATTTGGATTGTTGTTTCTGCCCGAATCAACGCTGTTTGCCAATAGAATAGTCAGCAAAAGGCGATATAGTCAAGCGGTAAGACGGAGGACTGCAAATCCTTAATTCCCCAGTTCGAATCTGGGTGTCGCCTAACAAGAATAAGGACGCTTTTCCGTATATAACGATATAGAGCTAGATCTATTTAGTTTATACTTGAATTTCTTAATTCAGATAGTTTTGTTTTACCAGGGATTGTTTATTGCGCCAAGATCGGATACAGGTTGAGGTGCTCTATAGCTTGTTATAGCCTATCACATTTCATGTGTCTCGATGCGTCACGCATAAACAATCCCAATTAAGTATATCATTAATTGGTCATCAAAAGGTCCAAATAATCAAAGCCTTTGAATAGGGAGCCGTCAACCGGTATCATTAAAAAAAAAAAGAGTCCCCATACGCAGTATCTTTTGTTATTGAAGTATCTAATCGAGCAGGTGTCTGCTCTTCTCTGGCAACAGATTTCAAGCTTTTTTTTTTATTTGGATTTATAAATAATTAGTAATTAATAAAAATCGAGAGAGCAATAGGAATTACAACTACGGACTTAGTTACTATAGCTTGGGCTGCCCTGACGGTGATTTCCACATTTTCCCTTTCACTTGTAGTTTGGGGACGAAGCGGCTTGTAACAAATGGTTAACCAGCCTTTCATTAGCCTGATTAGGGGGATACATGCAGTCGTGGCGAGGCCATTGATTCGTGTTTTCCCCACTTTAATCATATTTTTGAGTGAAAAAGGGGACGGTGCAGTCACTTATTACTGGGTTTATTCCCTTCGCCCCCGACCTTAGTGGAATCATTATTAATTATTAAAGCTAAAAGATTGTCTAACATCGGATCGAAGATAAAATTACCAAAATATTCTGAATAAAGGAATATCCTTCTTTTTTTACTCATCTTTCCATTGGATATAATGTGGTTTACCAAATAAACCATGCACAAAAATATAAAACTATTTTTAAATATGTAGTTTTGCACAGTATTTACACACACGGGTACACCTAAATAATCTTTGGAAGAAGAAGTAAATATCTGAGAGAGCTCCAACTAACCTCAATTCCTTCCTTTGTCGTCGCTTCAAAACAAAAATTCGAATAGCGAAATGATGAATTTAGTAATCTAATCGACTTATCTTTTCCCTTACTATCGGAGAGAACCTAACCTTGTCGTTGTTAGCTCATACCTTCGTTAACTCAAACTTTAATTGTTTTGTCTGACGGTATGACTGCACTGGGAATTAAAAACAGGGGGTGAGTATATACCTGACACATTTTTGGGACCATGCTTCTGGTTCGGATACTTCGCTTCTTTTTGCTTGGTTTGTGTAGATTGATTCATCCTTTTTAGAGAGGTATACAAAAAAGTATATCCCAAAGAGCTATAGCCACCTATTATTAGTCATTCGTTAGAAATCAGCTTTGTAAAAAACAAGAGTAATTGAATTAATGAAAAGTAAAAATTGATAGATCAAAAGAGTGATCTATCAATTTTGGGCAATTCTATTTGGGAATAATGCATAATATATGGTATCCAGAAAGATTGATACAATATAGAAACACATAAATTCCAATTGACAGAAAAGAGCTAATCAAGAAAAAGCGTTAAGTTGGGGATAAATTGCTATTAAAAGGTAGCACGAAAATTTCGTGCTGAACAGAAAGAGCGGTTTGCATATCGCTTTATTTCACAAATGAAGACGGATGAAGAGTAGATGGTGCCCCCTTCTTATACCTTCTTATTTGCTCTTACATACGAAGATTTATTGACAAATTGGTAGTCGAATCAATTACTGATTACTAGTTATTCTGCGCGGCCGTTTGAATGTAAAGAATAAGTAGAAAAGCTGTCGGGATTGGAATGAAAAGTGCGGTAGCTACAAACGCGAGAATATTTACTTCCGTATTGGTAGTTCAAATCATCAGTTGGGAAATAGCTCGAGCGGTTTTGTCGAAAAACCTCTCGGACTCTATTATAAACCATCTTTTTTAATTAGTCGGGTCGACCGAATTATTAGCTAATCAATAAAAAAAAAAAGAAGATCGAATTTGAATCTTCAATATCGATTACATAGTATATCACGAAATGAAATCTCGAGAATACATATTCTTTGTTTTTGCAAAGTATCAGTCTACTGTTGACGCACCCTTTTCAGGTTAATTGATGAACTGGTTTAATTGATTTACTAAATATAAACGATCTAAAAAACTTAATTGAATCATCAATCTAAGCCTAATTCCTAAGCTAGGTTGTTAGATAAATTGATTCTCTCATTATTTTCTTGTTACTCTTTTAAATTGACAACTGTGGTTAATACGATTAACCTATCTAAGAGGTAATTGGGCCCCCATCGTCTAGAGGCCTAGGACGCCTCCCTTTCACGGAGGCGACGGGGATTCGAATTCCCCTGGGGGTATTCATATCTCACTTCTGGGTCGATGCTCGAGTGGTTAATGGGGACGGACTGTAAATCCGCTGGCGATGCCTACGCTGGTTCGAATCCAGCTCGACCCAAGCCCCCGAGGCTGTAAAGTGAACTTTGAGCTAGCACATTTCATTTGAGCTTTTTATCGGGATTGACGGGTCTCGAACCCGCAACTTCCGCCTTGACAGGGCGGTGCTCTAACCGATTGAACTACAATCCCAATAATTAATTTGATTTGATTCTATGTAGCAATAGACTCGGAGTCAACAATCTTCTCTTTCTTTAACTACTATAGCAGATAACTTCTGTTCAAAAAATTGAAATAAGTTTCAAATGATTGAAGATGTCAAAATTTCTATTGACAGAAGAAAGAAGATCCGCCTGTCTCTTTTTCTTCCTTTTTTAAGCTTTTTCTGGTAATCAAAATCTTTTACGTGATATAATTACCAAACCCGTTTTGCCGCTACATATACATATCTATTTCTTATTTTCTAGCAACCGTTATCCTATTTTTGCATGCCTAAGTATTCTGATTAGCTTTGACAAAAAGGTATTTGCTTAATTATGTTTACCAACTCTGGATCGTACAGATGTCTTTTGTTTACAGCTCATAAAAGCGATTTAATTTTTGGTGCAAAAAATCCCTGCAAGGAAGGGGTACAACATAACTTTTCTCACACCCTTACTTTTACCACACCCTTCTTGTTTAATTAGTGTCATATGAATGGTTATCAACAAATGATTGTGAAGAAGTAAAAAACGGCGAATAGATTGATTCCAAACCTTTTGGGGGCTAGAGATCCCTTTTTAATATCTATAGTATTAAAAATACGAAGATATAATTGATACACTTTTAATCGGGATAAGTCTCGATTTATCACTTCATTGGGAGGAAGTAAAAATATGCCCGTACTACCAGAACTTGCACAAATTCAATTTGAAGGTTTTAATCGATTTGTTAATGAGAGATTGCTTGAAGAACTTGAAAATTTTCCGAAAATTGAAGACACAGATAAGGAAGTCGAATTTTGAGTTATTAGCGGACAATATCAATTGACGCAACCTTCAGTCGAAGAGAGAGATGCCGCGTATCAATGTGTCACATACTCATCCGATCCATATGTACCAGTTTAATTGATTCGTAGCGGAGATAGAATAGTACAAGAAGAAGACGTGCGGTCTGGATCTATCCCCTGGATGAATTCTAAGGGGACATTTATTATCAATGGAGTTGCCAGAGTTTTGGTCAGTCAAATCTTGAGAAGTCCCGGTATTTACTACAACCGAGAATCGGATCAGAAAGGAATTTTCACATATACTAGCACTGTAATTTCGGATCGGGGAGGGAGATTCAAATTAGAAATAGATAGGAAGGAGAGAATTTGGGTTCGTATTAGCAAAAAGAAAAAGATATCCATCTCAATCTTGCTAGTAGCTATGGGGTTAACCAAAATAGATATATTGCAAAATGCTCGTTATCCCAAGATTTTTTCAAACATTTTAAATAAGCAAGAAGGGGCCGTCGAATCGTCGGAGGATGCTACAGCAGAACTTTACAAACACTCATACTCTGCTACAGACGCGGATATCTCATTTTCAGAATCTATATTCAAGGAGTTATAGAAGAGGTTTTCCCAGCATAGATTTGAATTGGGACGAATTGGTCGACGAAACCTGAATATCAAGCTAACTCTTGATGTACCCGAAGAGGAACACCTTTTGCTGCCCCAAGACGTATTAGCAGCCGCAGATCACTCAATAGAAATAAGCTACGGAATGGGCAACCTTGACGACATAGATCACCTGAAAAATCGGCGTGTTCGATCTGTAGCGGATTTGCTTCAGGAACAATTGAAATTGGCCCTAAACCGTTTAGAGAATTCGATTCGACAAAATCTATCTAGGGCCGTTAGGCGCAAGCGCGCGATAACACCCCGGGGATTAGTAACGCCTGCACCAGTAATAGCAACTTCCAAAGAGTTTTTCGGATCACATCCCCTATCACAATTTCTAGACCAAATAAACCCATTATCAGAAATGGTGCATAAACGTAGATTAAGCTCCGTAGGTCCTGGCGGATTGACACGGCGAACCGCCAGTTTTCAAGCTAGAGATATTCATTTTAGTCACTATGGCCGTATATGCCCAATCGAAACATCGGAAGGCATGAATGCTGGTCTTATCTCGTCACTAGCTATTCAGGCAGAAGTTAGCAACTCCGGATCTTTGCAAAGCCCATACCTCAAGATCTCGGAATCATGCCAAAAAGAGCAATTAATCTATTCATCTCCCACTGAAGATGATTACTACCGAATAGCGACTGAAAATTCATTAATATCCCAATGGAGAGCTAAGGAGAGAGAACTTATACCGGTTCGATATCAACAAGAATTCCTCAGCGTACTTTGGGAACAAGTTGATTTCCGAAGCATTCATCCCTTGCAGTATTTTTCTGTCGGAGCTTCGCTTATTCCATTCATTGAGCATAATGACGCGAACTGCGCTTTAACGGGTTCTACCATGCAACGTCAAGCGGTTCCACTGGTTAATCCCGAAAGGTGTTTCGTAGGAACTGGGTTAGAGAGTTAAGTAGCTTCAGATTCGGGAAGTGTAGTTGTATCTGAACGAGAAGGATAAATCCAATATATTGATGGCAGTGTGATTGAACTACTATCAACCGACAAAGCGCCAACCAATGATGTAGTTTTACATGTCACAAAGAATCTATTAAAAATATATGAGCGTTCCAACAGCAATACTTGTATACATCAGAAGTCTACGGCTTTAGTGGGAGAATTATTGAAACGCGGGGAAGTTATCGCGGATGGGGCAGCAACTGCTAGGGGAGAATCGGCTTCGGGTAAGAATATCTTAGTAGCCTACATGCCGTGGGAAGGCTACAACTTCGAAGATGCAGTGTTGATTAGCGAACGACCAATATACAAAGATATTTTCACATCCTTTCATATTGAAAGACACGAAATTGAAGTCTGCGCAACAAACCAGGGTCCTGAAAGGGTTACCAAGCAAATACCTCAATTGGATAGTCATACACTTCGACACTTAGATGATAATGGGCTCGTAGAGTCGGGCTCTTGGGTAGAAGCGGGAGATGCTTTGGTGGGCAAACTTACGCCCCAAGAGGGGACAAATTCATCACGTGCTCCGGAAGGAAGATCGTTACAAGCCATTTCTGGTATACAGCTGGTTAATGCGAGAGAAAGCTGTCTGAAAGTTCCGATTGGTGGAAGAGGTCGAGTCACTGATGTCAGGTGGGTTTATCCCGAAGACGATACTTCAAACGATTCAGAAATCATTCATATTTATATATTGTAAAAGCGTAAGATACAAGTAGGTGATAAGATAGCTGGCAGACATGGAAATAAGGGTATTGTGTCAAAAATACTGCCTAGACAGGATATGCCCTATTTGCAAGATGGAACACCAGTTGACATGATATTAAGTCCTTTAGGAGTACCTTCATGAATGAATGTGGGACAGATTTTCGAGTGTCTACTTGGGTTAGCCGGGGAGTTTCCAGAAACCCATTACCGTATAGTACCTTTTGATGAAAGGTATGAGCGGGAAGCTTCCAGAAAATTAGTACTTACAGAACCTTGCAGAGCGAGTGCGACAACCCATAATCCGTGGTTATTTGAACCCGACCACCCTGGAAAGAGTCGATTGATCGATGGACGAACAGGTGAGCCCTTCATACAACCTATTACAACTGGAAAGGGCTATATGATGAAACTGATTCATCAGGTCGACGATAAGATTCACGCGCGATCCAGCGGACCTTATGCGCTTGTTACGCAGCAACCTCTCAAGGGGAGATCCAGACGAGGAGGGCAGCGGGTCGGAGAAATGGAAGTCTGGGCTTCGGAGGGTTTTGGCGTGTCTTACACGTCGCAAGAAATGCTTACAATTAAATCAGATCATATTCAGGCTCGTTACAAGGTACTTAGTGCGATTATGACCGGAAAACCCGTTTATAACCCCAATACAGTTCCAGAGTCTTTCCGATTGCTCGTTCGAGAGTTACGTTGCATGGGTTTAAACCTGGAGCACAATTATATAATTGAAGAGGATTTGGAGAGGCAGAGTGAAAACATTTGATATTTAATTTTTGATATTTAATTGAAACTTCTTTCTTGAGTAATTAATCAGAACTTTTTCTAGTATGATTCATCGAGCTAATTATCAACAACTTCGAATTGGACTGGCTTCCCCCGAACAGATTCGTAGTTGGGCTGAGAGAGAATTACCCACTGGAGATGTCGTTGGGCAAGTCGATTAACCTTACACGTTGCATTACAAGACTCACAAACCAGAGAGAGATGGCTCATTTCGTGAAAGGATACTTGGGCCCATAAAAAGCGGTGTTTGTGCGTGTGGAAATTATCGATCTGTCGATAACGAAGAGGAGGATTCTAATTTTTGCAAACATTGCGGAGTTGAGTTTGTTGACTCCCGGGTTCGAAGATATCGAATGGGATATATTAAACTTGCGTGTCCGGTAACTCATGTGTGGTTTTTGAAGCGAATTCCTAGTTATGTTGCAAATCTACTTGCCAAACCTCTTAAAGAACCAGAAAGCCCAGTATATTGCGATGTGTGACTCGATTGTATATGTGGATCATTACAGATTGGTTGTAAGCTGTCATTCCATGTAGAAATGGAAAGCCTCTAACCGACATGTCTCTCGAGTCGATCGAGTATTATTGTCTAACTCGGGGTAAAAGCTACCGCGTGCATAATGGGGAACCCCCTCCATGGTTAATTTTTAGCAAAAAATCCAGCGATTGGGCTTCGTAAGAACTATTTTCATTTCAATTAATAAATTAAGAATCAAGTTCTTTTTAATAAAGTCCTTCGGTTTTCTTTTTCTTTCCTCTTTTTTAGAAAAGGTTTTCTAAATAGTATTATATATATATATCTCTCTCTCTCTATATATATATGGTTATGAAAATCTAATCATCGCATCGATTTTTCTGTTCAATTAAATTAGCAGCCATCGAAGTAGAGTGGAAACCCAAAGAGGGAAATGATCGCATTGAGAACAAGGAAAATATCTCCAGCTTACGATTAAACTAAGAAAGAAATATGGAAGGAAGAATTATTTCTTCTTCGGTAGATCGATCAATACGGAGGGTTCAAGACTACTCGAAAAAAGCAAGTTGAAATCCGAGTAATGAACAACTACTTCATCTTTTTCATCTTTGACGAGACAGTGTTACCACATCTTGAAACTGTCAAATTGTTTCAATTTTATGCTTAGTTATTCGAGCCGGATGAGAGGAAACAATCGCGTCCGATTCTAAGGGGGGGGGTCATCACCCGATCTATCCCAATCTTTTTCTTGCTAGGCCTGTGGCCGATAGGCCCAACCTCTTAAGATTGCGGGGTTTATTCAATTATGAAGACCGATCTTGGAAAAACACGCTTCCCGCTTTTTTTTCTACTCGAAATTATGAAACGCTTCAAGGGAACGAAATTGCCACGGGGGGGGATGCAGTCAAAAAAGGATTAACTAGTTTGGATCTGCAAAGTGTTATTGATCGTGCATATTTGGAATGGCAAGCGCCGACAAAGCAAAAGCCCGTTGGTAATGAATGGGAAGATCGAACAATTCAAAGGAGGAAAGACCTTCTGATCAGACGGATGAAATTAGCCAAGGATTTCTTACGGACAAATCTAAAGCCAGAATGGATGGTTTTAAACCTCTTGCCAGTTCTTCCACCTGAATTGAGACCCATAGTTGAATCGTATGAAGGTGAATTAGTTACTTCCGACCTTAATGAGCTTTATAGAAAGGTAATTCATCGAAATAATACTCTTGTTGAATTCTTATCAAGCAGTGAATTCACGCCGGAGGGATTAATAGTTTGTCAGAAGAGACTTATTCAAGAAGCTGTAGATGCTCTCATTGATAACGGTATACGTGGGCAACCAATGAGGGATATTAACAATAGGCCCTACAAGTCCTTCTCAGAGGTTATTGAGGGCAAAGAAGGACGATTTCGTGAGAATTTGCTCGGAAAGCGGGTCGATTACTCAGGTCGTTCTGTTATTGTCGTAGGCCCATCTCTTTCATTACATCAATGTGGATTACCTCGAGAAATGTCAATCGAACTTTTTCAAGTATTTGTAATTCGTAACTTGATTGGATGACATCTTGCTTGTAATCTGCGATCAGCTAAGAGTATGATACGAAAAGGAGATCCCATTATATGGGAAGTTCTTCGAGAAGTTATGCGGGGTCACCCCATACTACTGAATCGGGCACCTACTTTGCATAGGCTAGGTATACAGGCCTTTCAACCTATCTTAATAGAAGGACGCGCCATCCGTTTGCATCCATTGGTTTGTGGGGGGTTTAATGCAGATCTTGACGGAGATCAGATGGCTGTTCATGTGCCTCTATCTCTTGAAGCTCAGATTGAAGCTCGTCTTCTAATGTTTTCGCACGTAAATCTGTTATCCCCCGCTACGGGCGACTCTGTATCTGTCCCGAGTCAAGACATGCTTCTCGGTCTTTATGTATTAACAATTGAGAATAAGCAAGGAGTTTATGGAAACAGACATCCCGTTTTCGTTAGAGGGGATGACATCTATTCCGCAGAAATACCCAGTTTTAGTAGTTACTATGACATACTCAGAGCCAAGGAATCAAATCAAATTGATTTCTGTAGTTTTTTGTGGCTTCGATGGGAATTGAATTTGAAAATGATTACCTCAAAAATCCGTGAATTACCTATTGAATCTCAATATGAATCTTTGGGAACTTCCCTTCACTCTTATGATAATTACCAGATTAGAAAGTGTAGGAGGGGATATATCTCAAGTATACATGTGCTTACTACGGCTGGTCGTGTTTTGTTCAATCAACAATTAAAGGAAGCGATACAGGGTGTATCGAAGGCTTCTTAGGGTACTACTTCGTCCGCATCAGATCTGATGACACAATACGAAAGGACTATATATATTTAATTGCACTAATGAAGAATGAGATATCTATTAGAGATATCTATATCTAATAGATATCTCATAAATTACTTAAATCCAAATTATTGATTAATAAATAACACAAGATAAAAAGATATAGAAGTTGAGGCTTTTATAATTATGAATCAGATTGAACTACCGTTTTGCAATAAACCAATGGATAGAGTTGCAATGAGGCGACTCATCAGCAAGCTAGTCGTTTGTTTTGGAATTGCATCTACAACAAATATTTTGGATCAAATTAAGATTTTGGGTTTTCAGCAAGCTACAAAAGCATCTGTCTCACTGGGCATCGACGACCTACTAGCAGTACCATCTAGAGGATGGCTTGTACAAGACGCTGAGAAATAAAGCTATGTGTCGGAGCAGCATTACCGTTACGGGAGTCTGCATGCCGTGGAGAAGTTACGCCAATCAATTGAAGCCTGGTATGCCACAAGCGAATGTTCAAAGCGGGAAATGAATCCAAGCTTCAAAATGATCGATCCTTTAAATCCGGTCCACATGATGTCCTTTTCGGGGGCCCGAGGAAGTATATCCCAGGTACATCAGTTGCTTGGCATGCGAGGATTGATGTCAGATCCCCGGGGACAAGTTATTGATCTACCTATCCGAAGAAACCTCCGCGAAGGTCTGTCTCTGACAGAATATATTATTTCTTGTTATGGCGCCCGTAAAGGGGTTGTGGATACCGCGGTTCGAACCTCTGATGCCGGATACTTAACGCGCAGACTTGTTGAAGTGGTCCAACATATTGCGGTACGCAGAAAAGATTGCGAAACTACCAAAAGTATTGCTTCGCTTAATTTCATGGAGGGGAAACGAGAATCTATTGAAACAATATCATATCAAAAATTGATTGGACGTGTGTTGGCAGATAATGTCTACCGGGATGTCAGATGTATTGCCACCCGTAATCAAGATATCAGTGATGGACTGGCTGGTAACTTAGTAGTATCGACGCAGCCAATATATGTGAGATCTCCTTTGACACGTAAAAGCATTTTCTGGATTTGTCAGTTGTGTTACGGTCGGAGTCTTGCTCATTACGATTTAGTAGAATTGGGGGAAGCTGTCGGTATCATCGCGGGTCAATCCATTGGAGAACCGGGAACTCAATTAACATCAAGAACTTTTCATACAGGTGGGGTCTTTACGGGCGATATCGCCGAATACATACGAATTCCGTTTAATGGACTTATTAATTTTAATGGGAGGCTGGCTCATCCCACACGTACGCGACATGGGCATCCTGCTTGGATGTGTCGAAATGATCTACCTGTTATTACCACGAGCTGTGGTGATGTACACAATTTTGTCGTCCCAGCTCGAAGTCTACTTATGATTCGAAATGGTCAATATGTTGAAGCGCAGCAAATTATCGCGGAAGTACGAGCCAAAGAGTTTCCACTTAAGGAACGTATCCAAAAAGCTATCTATCCAAACCTAAAAGGAGAAATTCAGTGGAGTAAATTTCTGTGGCATGTGCGCGATTGCATAAGCAATCCTAGTCGTGTCGTACGCGAGGCGGGCCATATCCGGATTCTTTCAGGAGCTTATAGCGAATCCGACGAAAACTACTTGTTTCATAAAGATCAGGATAGAGTCGATATCAAACTGAACTTTATTGAAATCAAAAGAAGGTGCATTTCTTCTAAGGGGCTTTGCAAAAAGAAGATTGATGTCAACATTTGCGAAAGTTTTCAAAAAAGTATCCAAAATTTTGGAATCGATCCAAAATCTTTTTCAAGTTGGTCAAAACCTCCAATATCTAACTATATCTTATCTAATATCAGAGTGAAGCGGTCCGAAAAAACTGAATTTGTTTCTTTGTCGTTGGAGGGGCAACAATCAAATCTCAACAAATCATCTTTTGTAAATGTTGATGTTCAATTAAACAGTATTTTAGATGAAGATTATATCTTCGCCATCTATGAAAAAGTTGAGTATCAAACTGGTACTTCGGGGATTATATTATATGGCACCATAGAAGTTGAATCTATTGATAAAGAGATAGTTGCCTTTGACGGTAAGGCGGAAGAAATGTCTTCCGGCTCATGGTATAGAGTAGTCGGAGGAGGCAATTCCTTCCTAATTCCTGAAGAGACTTATACTATATATGAACCCCCATCATCTATTTTGATAACAAACAATACTATTATAGAAGAAGGCGCAAGAATAACTGACACTATTAGTAGTAAAGTGGGTGGACTGATCCAAATCGAGAAGCCATTAACAAATAGTATTACAGTAAGAGTATTACTCGGATATATCTGTAATCTGGAAGGGGCAACTAATTTACCCAGACAAAATATTCATTTAATACAGCCAGGTAATATGATTCCCAAAGGAATCCAAACCAGGGGTTGGGTTTACTTACAATCGGTTACACTTTACGGGGAAAGAAAGACTTCTGTCCCAGTAAGACCAGTTGTCAAATACGACGTATCTAACGATTTTTTGGCGCAAGGAGGCTTGCGTGTTGATAAGCCGAAGACGCAGAAACGCACGAACACTCAAGCTTTTCTATGCATCTCCCATAGAAAAGGTGAGAGAATCAAAAGCATTAATCACACGACTACTCAATTAATTAGAACTTTTTTAGTGGCTGAGTGTCGAAGACACTCTCACAATACCCTTTCTACGAAAAAGAACTACTTATCTCTCACCAATGTGATAATCAATAATCTATTTAGTACTTTTATTCAGGTTAATTCGTTAGCATCTTCCTCCGCACAAAGTCTCAGAGTTAGTCAGGTTTCCAATAAATCGGTATCCGTCGACAAATCCTTTCTCGCTCAAATGAATCTATCCGACGATGGCAATGATCTAGTTCGGAAATATCAGAGCATTACTGCTTATTCGGTGCTAGAACGTGGTGCGTCTTTCCTAACTTTGTCACCTTCTGATTTTTATCGTACTAATCCTTTTGCTTATTCAAACGATAATAGCTACGGAAAAATAGTTGGGGAATGTTTCTCTTCCTTAGAATCAGGTGCAGTTGGCTCAGCTCGGAGTTTGAAAAAAGCTTCACCCAGTTTCAAATGCGAATCTTGTTCGGAAGAGTCAAGGTCAGTTGAATTTGAGAGGGCGAGTTTTACCTGTTGCCAAGTAAAAGTTGAAGAGGTGGGTCTAGTGGGGAATTCATACGCAACTTGTTATTCATGGGTTCCCCCTTACTTGTCGCTGGGTGGGGAAGCCTCCCTTCGGGGAAATTGTTTTCCGGATCATTTGACAGATCCGTATGCAATAGATACGTCGGAACATAGACATCGGTATCTAATCGATGAAAATAGATTAGTATTAAAATGTCCTATAAATCCTTTTTTAAATAGATTTCTGTTGGAAAAGCCAATCCATTCGCCATCAAAGTTCTTCATTCGGGGAATCCTGTCAATAGATCTAGGATTACTAATCAGTGGAAGTCGATTCTTCTGTAAAAGTGATTTATTTCTCAAGTCCGGTCAGGTCGTAGCCATTCACCAAGCTTACTTACTAATCAGAACTGGTAAGGCTTTTCTGGCAAATAAGGGAGCAGTTCCTCATAAGATATCCGGAGACATTATCGGGGAGGGAGATGCATTAATAACATTACCGTATGATAGGTTGAAGTCTGGAGATATCACTCAGGGTCTTCCGAAGGTTGAGCAGCTGTTGGAGTCTCGTTCCATTGCTCCCATTCCAGCAAAAATCGAAGATCTTTTCAGAAGATGGAGTCGGGGTATTACAAGATTAATTGGGAATTTATGGAGTCACTTTTTAAGTACTGGAACCAGTCTGGAGCACTGCCAACTGGCTTTAACCAATGAAATTCGAGAAGTTTACGAATCCCAGGGGGTACAAATATCTGACAAACATCTAGAAATTATTATTTGGCAACTGACATCAAGGGTCGTAGCATCGGAAGATGGGATAACCAATGTATTTTTTCCTGGGGAACTTGTTGAGTTATCACAGGCGGAACGGATGAATCGTGTATTAAAGAGACCGATCTTCTACGAACCCATTATACTGGGAATGACAAAGGCAGCCCTTAGTACTACTAGTTTTTCATCAGAGGCGAGTCTTCAAGAAACTACGCGAGTATTGGCCAAAGCTGCTCTCCGCGGTCGAATCGATTGGTTAAAAGGATTGAAGGAAAACGTTATTCTTGGCGACGCCATCCCCGTTGGAACAAGTAGTCCAGAAATCGTTTCTCAATTAGAAGTTAATAAACGAAAAGGGTTTCATTTAGCAATAAATAGAAATAGTAAGAATTCAACTTGGAGAACAAAACTTGATTTATATGGTTACCACAAGGAGCAAAATGTCGACCCCAATCTATTTATCCAGATGGGATTGAGTCGACCCCTTTCCCATATTAATACTTGAAATGAGCTAAGGGTTTTCATAGTATCAAATGACGCTTTTGTGCGTTTTAACTCACAAAATTGATTATCAGATTGTAATAATTTATCAAATTTAGTTAAAATAAGACGAATTTATAGTTCTTTTATACTCGAGGAGAAGATGCAAAACAAAATTTGGAATATCGATTTGGAAGGAATGATGGCAGCCGGGATCCACTTCGGACACCAAACCCAAAAATGGAATCCTAAAATGTCATCTTTTATATTTACAGAACGAAAGGGCATTCATATCCTCGATTTAACTCAGACTGCTCGTCTTTTATCTGAAGCTTGTGATCTAGTATTTCATGCAGCAGCGGAGGGAAAGGAATTCTCAACAGTTGGTACAAAACATCAGGTAGTTGATTTGATAGCATCAGCTGCAAGAAGATCTCAATGTCACTATGTGAATGAAAAATGGCTAGGCGGTACATTGACAAACTGGTTCACCACAGAAATGCGTCTTCGTAGGTTTCAATACTTACAAAACGAAGAAGATACGGGAGGGTTCAACTGACTTCCAAAGCAAGAGGCGGCGATTCTGAGGGGATAACTAGCTAAATTGAAAAGGTGTCTAGGCGGGCTCCAATATATGTCGGATTTACCCGATATTGTGATAATTACTGATCAACACGAATAATCTATTGCCCTTAAGGAGTGTATTATTTTAGGTATTCCCACAATCTGTGTGGTCGATACGGATTGTGATCCGGATCTTGTAGATATCCCAATTCCCGGTAATGACGACGCGCGACCCTCAATCCGATGGATATTGGATAAACCGACATTAGCTATTTGTGAAGGTCGTTCAAATTCAAATTTATTTGAGGTAAATTAACAGATGGCAAGGCCAGGGCTGAAAACTGCCTCGGCAACTTGTAACAAAATAGGAAAAGATTTACATCGTAATCGGGGATATTGCCCAAATTCATAAGAAAATAACTTGTTTCTATTACTTTGTAAAAAAAGAAAAAGAAAGAATTGTAGTGATTACCTTAAATATTTTAGATAAATTTCTCCATTGAGAGGGGGGTATTATGTACATCGAGCAACTGCGAATTTTTGAGATGGATAATCTGTATCAAGTATCGAGTGTAGAAGTAGGCTAACACTCTTATTGGCAAATAGGAGCCTTCCAGGTTCATGCGCAGGTTCTTGTAACTTCCTGGATCGTCATCGCCTTGTTAGTGGCTTTACCTATTGTAGGTGCCAGAAATCTGCAAACCATACCGACTGGCAGCCAGAATTTTATCGAGTATGTTCTCGAATTTATTAGGGATTTAACTAGGACCCAGATGGGGGAAGAGGAATACCGTCCCTGGGTTCCTTTTATTGGAACGATGTTTCCATTTATTTTTGTTTCCAACTGGTCTGGTGCTTCGTTTCCTTGGCGAATCGTTCAGTTACCCCATGGAGAGTTGGCTGCACCTACCAACGATATTAATACCACCGTTGCATTAGCCTTGCTTACATCAGTAGCACATTCTTATGCGGGTTTACAAAAGAGAGGTTTCAGCTATTTTGGTAAGTATATCCAGCCAACTCCGGTACTATTACCTATTAATATTTTGGAAGATTTTACCAAACCCTTATCACTTAGTTTTCGACTGTTTGGAAATATTTTGGCCGACGAGTTGGTAGTAGCCGTCCCCGTCTCTCCAGTACCTTCAATTGTCCCTGTACCTATGACGCCTTTGGGATTATTTACAAGTGCCATACAGGCTTTGATTTTTGCTACTTCAGCTGCAGCTTATATCGGGGAATCCACGGAGGGCCATCACTAACTCAAGTCATTCTGAAGGACTATGGTAATCACAAAATAATCTTTTCGAGAACCATTCATTGGGTCGTCGTGGTGAAAAAAGCATTTCCGTGGTATCATGGTACAGCAGTACCAGACCCGTGTTGTATCTCCCTCTACTCCGAATAGCAATAAACAAAAGGGGGGGGGGGGCAGGGGGAGGGGAGGGGGCTCAGGAATTTTGTATGGTTCTGCAAATTTAATTAAATCCATTTACTATTTTGAATGGGAAAAGATAGGGATTCTTATTGCCAAGATCAAATAAGAAAAAAAAAAGAATATATATACCCAAAATGTTGCGTAAGTAATTTATGCCTTTTTTTTCTTCGTTCTCCGTTTGAACCGGTTTAGATCTCGGTTACATGTACATATGTCACAGGATATCAAATTGATTGGTTAGATCTTCCTTGCACTAAAATTAGAATGGACACGTTTCGGTAGATAATAGTTAGTACTACTAACTACTCGAATCTTTTCGATCCAATTTATTAAATTAGGCAAGAAATCAAACCGATTGACATAAGAAGTAGATACGTTCTTGCCGTACTTTTTACTGTTTTGAATCCAACCTTAAGTTAAGTTTACGGCATGTTACATCACTAATTTTGATCCGCTTCGTGTAGAATTAATTTCTGAATTAGCATTTACTAGAAACTCGTTGTTACGACGATTCTAGTTAGCACCCAACGAAACAATATTGATTAACGTAAATAAATTAGGAGGAGACTAATACGAATCCATTGATTTCTGCTGCTTCTGTTATTGCTGCTGGGTTAGCTGTAGGCCTCGCTTCAATTGGACCCGGTGTTGGCCAGGGCACTGCGGCAGGTCAGGCAGTCGAGGGTATTGCGAGACAGCCAGAAGCAGAAGGCAAGATACGAGGTACCTTATTATTGAGTTTAGCTTTCATGGAAGCTTTGACAATCTACGGATTAGTTGTAGCTCTAGCTCTGCTATTTGCGAATCCATTTGTTTAAACTTTTTAGAATAATAGGTAGCTTGTTGCAACTCTACCCCTCCTTTCCCCAAACTAATTTTGAATCAGTGTTGAACCACTGATTCGAGGGGGGGAGGGTAAGGAGCTTAGCAGTAAATTGTTGCTCTATTTATCCAACTGAGTCCCCGCCCCGTTTAGCTGTAACTTCCCTCTCTTTACCAACTAGAAAGTTTTAACAGATGAAGTAGACTGCTACAGGTTGCTAAAATTAATGAGTACAAAAAGATACTGTCTTCATCAAATTCTTCTTGTGATTTCTCGAAATTCGAGGCTTGTCACTTTCTTTCCTACCAGGCCGGACTAGAGATTGTTCAAATCTTGCAAAACTTTCCAGGAGAGAAAGGACTATGAGAAGTGTAAGTGAGATCGCTGCTCCCTCAAGTAATTGGGCCTTTGCCGCAAGTCTTGGTTTAAATACCAATATTTTAGAGATAAACTTGATTAACTTAATTTTAGTACTAGGTATATTATTTTATTATGGAAAGGGGGTGTGTGCGAGTCGTATATCCGAGTGGTAGAACTGTTTTTCCCAGTTGCACCCAAAGGTGCAAAACTCCGACGAATTCCTTGTAAATAAATACTATGCAAGAACTGGAGCATTTCGTGTAATCGCTGAGACGTTGAATTCTTTCTGTTAACCGATTTCCGGGACTGTCGTCAATATGGTTAAAGCCAAATTGCTTAAAGTCTTAGCAATATTGGGGTTCTCTTTCCCCTACCGCGTAAGTCAAATCGCGATTAGAAGCGCATTATTCCCTATATTCGGTATATGACGCCCATATTAAGAATACTTTGATTTGTATCACTATTCGAGATAGATACCTACACTTATGTAGGTAAATATATAAATAGATAGATATCGGAGTTGATTTGACTCAACCTCCTTCAATTTGCTGAATAGACAACCCATACAAGATGAATACTACTCGGAAAAAGCGGCTCTCAACTAATTAATAATTATCTGGGAGAGTCCTCAATCTTTATCTCTATTCAAATATTGATTATTATGCCTAAGCATAAAATAGATGAGTCTTGTTAGTCAATGGGAAAAAGAAGGAAGGCGAGCCCGCGTTCGAAAATAATACCTATCGAATCTTCTCGATTTTTCGGGAAGAACGGGCAGGAAAGCCGAATGGGTCAAAAGATCCACGTTCGGTTTGGGAAGAGATCACCAGCCTCCGAAAATCGGAGAGCCGTAATCCACTTTCATTGATCAACTTTTTAAACAATCGTGAAAGAACAATTTTGAATACAATTAGGGATGCGGAAGAGCGTCACAAAGAGGCTTCTAATAAACTTCAGAAGGCTCGTATTCGCCTGCAGCAAGCAAAAGTTAAAGCGGATGAAATCCGAATCAATGGGCTTACTCAGATGGACAGAGAACAACGAGATCTCGTCGATGCAGCTGATGAAGATTTAAAAGGATTGGAAGATAGTAAGAATTATGCAATTCGTTTCGAGAAACAACGCGCTATTGAGCAGGTTCGGCGGCAAGTTTCTAGACTAGCATCCGAAAGGGCTCTAGAGAGCCTAAATAGTCGTTTGGATACTCAACTGCACTTGCGAATGATTGATTACCACATTGGCTTGTTTAGAGCCATGGATAACAGATCCAATTAGTTCCAATTTTACTACTAACTCTCATCTCATTAGAAAGCAGGTCTTATTTTTAAACTTATCTCTTCTAGTAATATTTTTTGGCAAAAATGGTAATAAACATTCGACCTGACGAAATTAGCAGCATCATCCGCAAGCAAATTGAAGGGTATGTCCCGGAAGTGAAAGTTGTTAACATTGGTACCGTACTTTAAGTCGGAGATGGGATCGCCCGGATTCATGGACTCAACAAAGTAATGGCTGGTGAATTGGTGGAATCTGAGGATGGTACAGCAGGGATTGCTCCGAATCTGGAATCTGATAATGTTGGGGCCGTACTGACGGGTGATGGTTTGACCATACAAGAGGGAAGTTCTGTAAGAGCGACGGGGAAGATTGCCCAAATACCAGTTAGCGACTCGTTTCTGGGTCGTGTTGTAAACGCCTTGGCCCAACCTATTGATGGGAGGGGTCAAATCCTAGCTTCTGAGTTTAGGTCGATTGAATCCCCCGCTCCAGGAATTATTTCGAGACGCTCCGTCTACGAACCTTTACAAACAGGTCTTATTGCTATTGACTCCATGATTCCCATAGGCCGTGGTCAACGGGAGCTGATTATTGGCGACAGACAGACTGGTAAAACAGCAGTAGCTACAGATACAATTTTGAATCAAAAGGGTCAAAATGTTATATGTGTTTATGTAGCTATTGGTCAAAAAGCTTCTTCTGTGGCTCAGGTAGTGGACACTTTTCAAGACCGCGGTGCCATGGAATATACGATCGTAGTATCGGAAACCGCTAATTCCCCAGCCACTCTGCAATACCTTGCTCCTTATACGGGAGCAGCTTTGGCCGAATACTTTATGTATCGCAAGCAGCATACCCTGATTATTTATGACGATCTTTCTAAACAAGCCCAAGCTTATCGACAAATGTCTTTGCTATTAAGAAGACCACCGGGTCGAGAAGCATATCCAGGAGACGTTTTTTATCTGCATTCTCGTCTTTTAGAAAGAGCAGCTAAATTAAGTATCCAGTTAGGGGAAGGTAGCATGACAGCTTTACCTATCGTTGAAACGCAAGCGGGAGATGTTTCAGCCTACATCCCTACCAATGTTATTTCTATCACCGATGGATAAATATTTCTATCAGCGGATCTATTTAATGCTGGAATTCGACCAGCAATAAATGTAGGTATTTCTGTATCTAGAGTGGGTTCCGCAGCTCAGATAAAAGCTATGAAACAAGTGGCTGGCAAATTGAAATTGGAATTGGCACAATTCGCAGAATTAGAGGCTTTTGCACAATTCGCTTCTGATCTTGATAAAACTACTCAGAATCAGTTATCTAGGGGCCAGCGATTGCGCGAGCTGCTTAAGCAGTCTCAATCAGCCCCATTATCAGTAGAAGAACAGGTTGCTACTATTTACACTGGAGTCAACGGATATTTGGATGTACCAGAAGTTGAACAAGTCAAACGGTTCTTAGTTCAGTTACGTGAGTATGTAATAACAAACAAACCTGAATTTGGTGAAATTATTCGTTCCACAAAAGTATTTACAGAACAGGCGGAAACGCTTTTGAAGGAAGCAATTAAGGAGTCAACAGAAATTTTTACACTGCAAGAGAAGTAGGTGGTACGGTTGCAGATTAGATTTTACCTGGTGAATAAGGTAACCCTCGGAGTTCATCCAACCGTTTTCAGTTTCTTTACGCCGATAAAATGACCTCAAATATGAAATTACGCCCAATAGGATTTGAACCTATACTTAAGGTTTAGAAGACCTCTGTCCTATCCATTAGACGATGGGCGTCTCTTTTTCCCTTTTCCTGGTTGATAAGAAATAGGTTCATCATCAATACGCCGACAAATTAGTGAGCAGATCGTGAACAAGCAAGAACTTTAACTTGTTCACGACGCAATTGATGAGTTAAGGGGTTAATTTAACTGGGGCTCCGGAATTCTTGGCATCATATCACTAGCGGGTAGCGGGAATCGAACCCGCATCAGTAGCTTGGAAGGCTAAAGGTTATAGTCGACGACGGCAAACGGCCATGACGTCGCTAATCCAGAACCGAACGTGGAAGTTTCCACCCATTCGGCTCCTTTATGGAAATAAAGGAAGGCTAAATAGTCCAACACTGCAAAAAGTCTGCTTAATTAAATGGACTAATAAAAAAAGAAGATGGTTTAATTGGCTCCCCCACTCTTTTTAAGAGGAAAAGCATGTATCAAACTCCCTTTTATTTTTATGAAGATCAAAATATCCTCTCCATATTGGAATTGTAGAAAGTCGGGGCTTCTTTCTATCTTTCGAAAAGCAGAGAGAGCTGACCCAACTCTATTTTATTAAGCGTCATCCATAAGATCTATGTCAGTTTTGTTTACGTTTTGGTTGTATAACGTGAATATACTTCTTAGATGATCCTTTGAGATAAAAGAAGGAATTAGTTTCATCAATTTCTTTTTTCTCTTTACTTCGTTCTTTATTTTTACTCCTAAAAATCTTTAGGAGAATATTTCTCACCGAGTCAATAGCAATTGATATTGCTTAACTAAAAAGGTGCTTGACTTGATAATCCTGATAAACCAAGATCAATCTATTTATAACTTTCAAGCTTGGATTCTTTATTTTCCAAGGTTCAGTGACGATGAGACAAACATTTTAGATGTCTACCCATAGATCTCTAATTCTTCCTCTTTTTGGAGGCGTCCCAAGCTTTTTGCATACCAAAAGAACCCTGCTTCGTTACTAAGAGGTACGACTTTCGAAGTACAAGAGTAATGGGAATGGTGCATCTTTTCTATACCAATAACTAGTAAAGAAAAATAGGTGTACTTTCGTAAAAATGAAGCTTTTCAATTTAGTTTAGTCAAATTCAATTTGAAAGATCCTTTAACTAGTAAAATCAATATGAAACGAGTCACACTTTTACCACTAAACTATACCCGCTATGAGATAATTGTATTATACAAGCTTTCGCTACATCGTTGAGACATTCCAAACGTGCTTCTATTTGGTTGTGGGAGGAGACCCCCTCCCCTACTAGCTAGTCTTTGTTTTTGTTTATATCTTGTCTATATACGAGATCTATATTCATTTCATGGCTGCACTGTCCGCATCAAAGATTACCTTTTTGAGCTGCCAATAGTGCAATTACTAATGGTCCTGATGTAATTACCAATGCCAAGATAGCAAGTTGCAAAATTGTTTCTAAATTCATTATCCCTCCTTTTACCGTTTTTCACAAATTTATTTTGATACTAAGAAATTTTAGTAAAAATTAGACAGATTTATTTATTCAAATTGTTCTTCCCCTTATAAAAGGGGGAAAGGGGTGAGAGAAACTTGCCGCGGAATCAATCTAATAAAGTGAAATTACCTCGCTACTTATTTGTGCTCCCACAGCAAGCATTTTAACTGCAAGATTGGCTATTGCATCGTATTAGCAATTATTTTGTTTAAGTCAAGGAATCAAATTTGCCAAATTTAGCTGGGCTAAAAACCGCTTTGGTTAAGATTTTTGACTTGCATTCAATAGATTTAACGATGAATTAATTTTTCCTATATCTTATAAGAAAAATAGGAGGGGATTGACAAGAAACAAAAGGGAACACTTTTAATCGTAACTAATAAGTAGTCCAGAATTTCATTTCGTCAAGTAATAGGAAGGTAAGGCCATCCTTTTTACAAGCTATATTGTAGGGGTAAATTGTAGGCATAGACTTACAATCTAGTTTTGTGTTAAAATTACACGAGAGAGCAAATACCTTTTTAGTCGCTTGGAGAGATGGCTGAGGGGTTTAAAGCGTCGGATTGCTAATCCGTCGTACAAATCAGATGTACCGAGGGTTCGAATCCCTCTCTCTCCCTTATCTCTAATTTAATTAGAGTTCTTAATTGAAAGACCGATCTCACCGAGACAACTAAGGCAGTGCTTTCTACCTAATCCCTACGTCCAGGGTTTCGTCCAGGATCATTTGATAAAAATCCGAAAACGAAAAGAGAAACGAAGAAAATTACTACTGCATAGACAAATAGTTTGAGGGTAAGCATTATAACATCTCCGGTTTCTTTTTTTATAACTATTTAGAAAATAATACAGAACAGCTTTGTCTGAAATACCTATTTATCTCTATCATTTATATTTGTTATATTTGTTTTATATTTGTTTTATTTGTTATGAATATCATTTATCTTTCAAACTAAAAAAAGACGGCTCTTATGAGATATTAATTGGTTTGATTAGTTATATGTATTCTACAAAAAAAAATCAATCTTTTCTTCTATTGTAATAAGTAGGAAGAAGAATTCCATAAAAATGGAACTTGAATGAAAAAATAAAAAGAAGTTGATGTTTGTTAATTTCAAATAAAGCGTGGGGATCCAATACCATATATATATTTATAAAGTTGAATATGTCGATACCGACATCTCCGACTGTAGATACCAAAACCATATGAGAGAGTTGCCACTTTCTCAAAATTCTATTTTTGTTTAAATTGCAGTGACCCCTCTACCTTCTTGTCCAATTCCAACTGTTTTACAAATCTTTTTGCCATTTGATAAGGAACGAGATATCTCAGAATTGAACAACTTATAGTACTTCTTATCGAAAGCTAACTGCGGCTTGCCAAACAAAAGCTAGGAGAAGAAAGAACACCGGTATTACTGGCATTACATCCACAATTGGATCAAAAATTGCATAAGCTTCGGGTAATTTGGCAAAAGAAGTGCCATTGAGTTGAATAGAATTTTCTAGACAGATGTCATATAAAGCTGTCATCTTCATTCTCCAGTGATGTAACAATTAATTTCTTTTTTCCGACATGACATGGTTGCCCATCAACTCTCAATTGGTTGACCCGTCGGGTATATATTGTTATATGTTCCTTTTCTCATTCAAATAGTTAGCATTTATCAAATTGAAATCTTATCCAACTAAGATTATATTTTCATGTATTTCTAATTAACCATTCTTTTTTAGTTCTTTTTTTTTTCTTTTTTGAAATATCAGCAGTTTTAAACTCATCCAATTTATTCTTCTTGTTTCTCTTTTCCAACCGGGAGAATAACTAAAAAGGTCGGTTGACAGAAAACTCAAAGTATGAGATAGTCATCATACCAATTCTTTGTGGGGCGTGGCCAAGCGGTAAGGCAGCGGGTTTTGGTCCCGTCACTCGGAGGTTCGAATCCTTCCGTCCCAGATTCTTTTTGGAGGGGGAAAAGATCTCCCGCATTTTTATATACTAGAAATTCAAGAAGTCGGAAATCTTGTTTCTAGCTTGGATTCGCTACTTACTCTCTCTCTCAATACATTGGATGTAATAGTTTTCCTGGATGGATCTCCCATTTTATATTATGATGATAAGCCACATATAGCAATAGATCCCTTTATGATGTGAATAACAAATAATGATAATAAAATTAAATTATGAAATTAGCTTATTGGATGTATGCTGGACCCGCCCACATAGGTACTTTACGAGTAGCTAGTTCCTTCAAGAACGTACATGCTATAATGCATGCCCCTTTAGGAGATGACTACTTCAACGTAATGCGTTCTACGTCGGAGAGGGAAAGGGATTTCACCCCAGTAACTGCTAGTGTAGTGGATCGCCACGTATTAGCACGTGGGTCTCAAGAAAAGGTTATAAATAATATAAGCCGAAAAGATGAGGAATAACATCCCGACCTAATTGTTTTGACACCTACGTGTACTTCTAGTATTTTACAGGAGGATCTACAAAATTTTGTAGATCGAGCTTCTTTGTCTTCCGAGTCTGATGTAATTCTCGCGGATGTTAATTATCATTGAGTTAATGAGCTTCAAGCGGCAGATAGAACCCTGGAACAAATAATTCAATTTTACTTGGATAAGGCTCGTAAACAAAACGCCTTGGACCGATCGGTGACAAAAACACCTTCAGCAAATATTATAGGAATTTTTACCTTAGGCTTTCATAATCAACATGACTGTCGTGAATTGAAACGTCTACCTGGAGAATCGGGAATTGCAGTCAATCAAGTAATCCCAGAGGGAGGATATCTCAAACATTTGAGGGATTTGCCAAAAGCTTGGTTTAATATAGTTCCTTATCGCGAAGTAGGTTTGATGACAGCCACTTTTTCAGAAAAAGAGTATGGGATGCCGTATATAGCTATAACTCCCATGGGAATTTCAAACACAGCTGATTTTATTGCACAAATCGGAAAGCTTGTGAATGTGTGGGCTTATGCACTTTCAGAAAAAAGGCTTAACTACAAATTATATGTTGACAATCAAACTAAATTTGTTTCTCAAGCAGCTTGGTTTTCAAAGTCTATTGATTGTCAAAATTTGGCTGGAAAAGAAGCAGCAATCTTTGGCGATGCAACTCATGCAGCCTCGATTACTAAAATACTTGTTAAAGAAATGGGAATTCGTGTAAGTTGCTCAGGCACGTATTGCAAGCATGATGCAGAACGGTTTAATGAGCAAGTTCAGGGTTTATGTGGTGAAATATTAGTAACGGAAGATCATACCAAAGTTGGGGATACGATAGCCCTCATTGAACCCTCTGCCATATTTGGAACGCAAATGGAGCGTCATATTGGCAAACGTATTGATATTCCGTGCGGGGTCATCTCTTCACCAGTTCATATTCAGAATTCTCCTCTGGGATACCGACCCTTTCTAGGTTACGAGGGCACCAATCAAATAGCCGATCTAATCTATAACTCATTTAATTTAGGTATGGAAGATCATTCACCGGATGTTTTTGGGGGGCACGACACTAAGGGGATAAGCACCAAGTCTTTATCAACAGATATAAGTGATATCAATTGGACTTCTGAAGCTGAGTCGGAACCAAATAGAATCCCTGGCTTTGTGAGGGGGAAAACCAAGAAAAACACCGAAGCTTTTGCAAAGCAAAACAATATTCCAGAAATTACAATTGATGTGACGTATGCGGCTAAAGAAAAATCAAGTCCTTAATTTGATAGATTGTACAGATAATAATTTGGTTCGGGGTAAGTTCTAGTTTGCTCAATCTCATTTTGCGTCAGAAAGTTTGTATCAGAAATATCCATCAAAGATACTGAAGCAGTAAGTAGTTAACAGAAAGATAATTCTTGCTTTTTAAAAATTATGGTAAAACTTCGCCTGAAACGGCATGGTAAGAAGCAACGTGTGACTCGAACATCGAGATCGTTTTCGCGGAGTTTGGTATTCGCCAATTCCCTTCAAAGGGTGGGATGTTCCCGCTTCGACATTTGTTGAAAATCATTACCCAATGAAACTTGAAGGATATATACCTCATTTATCTTTTTGAGGGAACTTATATCTATGGTTATTTGCAAGAAATAGCGCCATGAAGCGTAATTAGTCTGTTACCTTGTATGTTTTTACCTGGGACTTAAATCTAAATTTAAGTTGGGTTGGCTCAGTATTATATTGTTTAGACTATTCAACCATCATATCTTGATGGAGTTTTATTTTGTCATAACATATAATAGATATAAAAAGAGCTTACTCGATTAATTTCTTCTTCAGGGGCTGGTGGAGATGGGTTCTGTTGCTACCGACTCTCAATTTGGAAAAGCCTCCGGGGTTATACTTAAACCTAAGGATTGTCAAAATGGATCTACGAACGAGGGGATATTCGATATCCAGTTGAACTCATTAGCGGGTAAATCAAAACTAGATAGAAGGGAGAGAGTAAGACTGTCCCCTTATTAATCTTATTTAAATATCTTATGATATTCTTTATTAAAGAAGGATAATCCGTGAGAAGATAACTCAATAAATGTAATAATGTCTGCATCATACACATATGAGTTAAAAGTATTATTCTGCAATTAGATAGAGCATTGATCCATTCAGCTGCAGTTGTGCTCTAAGCCGTACGAATTCAAAGGTTCATATACGGTCTTGTTTGTGGGGGGTGGGGGAGGCTTTGCCCTATGTGTACCTACCTATCTTGATAGGTTACTTACCGAATAGTTGCTATTGATACTCAATCTAGGCGAGAAGGCAAGTGTATTCAGGAGGTTGGTTTCTACAACCCCCGGAAAGAGCAAACCCGATTGGATCTTTATACTATTGTTGCTCTGCTTAAACAAGGAGCTCAATCAACAGCAACAGTTCGTGATATCTTGAAACGGGCGAAAGTGCCTGAACAAATAGGAATAAACCTTTAATTAAAAATTGAATTTTAGGAGAATTTAATGGGCCTAGTTTACAGATCTTTTCAGGTGCTTTTGTATTATCCCTCCCTCTTACTTATACTTTACATCTATGCCGTATTTGGCATTCCGTTAAGAAGTAGAATATTTCGGAGGGACTACTGGTCTTCTATAAAAACCTCCTTTGAGAGGAAATGAAATTGGATACGTCTTTATGGACATGATGAGAGATTGAAAAAGGAGGGGAAGGCACAGGTAGCTCAAATTAGTAACTTATTACCGGAACAAGCTCTTTCCAACTGAATCTGGGGTTAAGGGTTGACCGAAGACTTCACCATATTATAATTCTAGTATAGTTCGCCATGCTTCTTTATTGAAAGATTATTGTTGCTCAGTATGTTATTGAGGATCAAATTAGAAAATATTACATTTGGATGAATACTTCCTCAACAAAAACCGAACTAGTAAGTATTTATTACATTAGTAAACATTTACTAGTTTCGCGTTTCACGCTTTTCTATCAAACGAACAATTCATCATTTTTGTTTATAATGGTTAACTGATTGTAGTTCTATCTTCTTTTTTACTCATAATAGTGAAAACTTAGTTATTAATATATTGAATCCTTTGCTTCGAAAAAAATCTATTATGAAATAGAGCAATCTTTAGGAGTTACTGTGATGGGAATAACTTATGGATCCCCTCTTAGATTTAATGCATTACAGAGAAGTGAAAAACTTATAATTAATCAAGATTGTTTTCCATATCTATTTCTTCTTTTATTTAGAGATAATTCTTATTTAGTCGCGTGTAAGTCTTGCTTAGATAGCCAAGACACAGCCTTAATATTCAAGGCTTGTAGTGCAGTAGCAACAAAGCGTTTAATTGATAGCGCGCGTTACCAAGATTATTCAGACATTTTTTACTCAGAATTTGTTCGAAAATGAAGTAATCAGTTTAATGTAGATTTGTATTTCCACATACTTTTACAAACAATATGTCTAATTATGGGAATACCTCTTCTGCGTCAGCTAGCCACCCAAACAAATAAAAACTCGAAAATTTCACAATCTATTCATTCAATCTTCTTATTTTTGGAAGATAGATTACCAAAATCTAGCCACGTTTTAGAGATTGAGATGTCACAGAATATTCATCTGGAAACTTTGGTTCGTTTGTTTCGTCGACGAATTATAGATGTTTCGCTCTTACATCTTTTAAGAATAGGTTCTCATGCATACAAAACTTCGTATGGAAAATCTTTTCAATTTCAGCCTTGGAAACAGAAAGAACAGAGAAGTATTGATCTGTTATTTCACAACTTTTATATTTATGAGATCGATTTGATATCGCTAGTTTTATGGACACAAATTTGTAAGTTTAAGGCAAGATACCAAACATATTTAGATACAAAAAATATAAATAAAAAGAGATTTTGTATTTCCAAATCGAATTCTCAATTAGATTTGATGGGTATTAACCAATACCTCATTCGAAGCTTTTGCATTCACTTTGGAAGATATAGAAACAAATCCTTTATAGCCCTTTATGGAACTAATTTTTTTGTAAAAAAATGGGTTCATTATATTCTTATTCTTTTCAGATCTCATGTTAATTATCCAAATGAACTTATCTATATGCGTATCAATAGGTTATCCACCAGTTGTGTTTTCTTCTTGGGTTACATTTTAACTATTAAGTCAGTGTTAAAAAACGTTCAAGTTGAAACCATGGTGGGCTCCTATAAGAGTATTCTAATTGAGAAAATTATTTATCCCAGAATTCCAATTATGCTACTAGTTAAACTTTTGGAAAAAGAGAAGTTCTGCGATAGTACTGGACATCCAATTAGCAAATTAGCCTGGGCTGTGTTAACAGATGATGATATCTTGAACAGATTTGTAAAGGTTTGGGATATATTCTCCCTGTATTACAGTGCTGCGATAAATCAAGATGGATTGCGTAGATTGAGATATATACCACGACTCTCATGTGATAGTACATTAGCGAGTAAACATAGAAGTACGATACGCTTCTTACGCCGTAGATTTGACCTAGAACTCCCTAAAGTTGTCCATACTTGTAGTAATTTCTACTATTTAAAAATCAGTCAAAAAGTTTGGTATTTAAGCCTAATTCGATCTATTTTATTAACCTTAATTCCATTAACAATACAAGTCCAATGAATATGGTTAAAATCTTTCTTTTTTGTAGCTCAATCTAATAAAACTTGTTACTAACTTGATTGAATGAAACAAAAATGAAAAGAATAGGGATATATTAAATAGAACAAATAGGGATATATTGATATTGTGGTTTATATAGTCATATAGATATGAGAGTATTCAAGTTGTTAGTTTCGTTTTGAAATTTATGTAGTGAAAGGTTATTCAATTTCAAACATTATTCTAATTTTTATTATGAATTATACCAATTTTGCTTTCTCGGATTTCTTTTTTTCAGTTGGTAATCTGTCAACCTTGCCGGAACGCATTCTAATTTTCAGCTTAATTACAGTTATTGTAATCGATTTATCAAATAAGGGGAAAGATACAATTTTGCTTTACCAAATTTCATTAATATCTATGTTAATTGGCGTGATTGCTTCACTATGTCAATGGGGAATCCAATCTTTATCTATCGCTTCCGAAAATTATCGGATCAGTAATTTTAGTTATATATTTAGATTTTTTTTGTTAACTTGTTCGCTATTATCTGTTCTATTATCAATTGATTACATACGATGTTCAAAAACGGCTTTGGCAGAATTTCTGTTTTTCGTATTAACTGCAGGTTTGGGCGGAATGGTTCTTTGCTGGGCAAATGATTTGGCCACCCTTTATGTGGCATTGGAACTTTCAAGCTTATCTTCTTGTTTCTTGTCTGGACATACCAAAAGGGATATAAGATCGAATGAAGCAACGACGAAATTTGTTTTGATGAGTGGGGCAAGCTCGTCTCTTTTGCTATATGGTTTTTCTTTGCTACATGGAATTTCCGGTGGACAACTTCAGCTTGATAAAATAGCTGGTGGACTCCCGTTTAGTCAGTATTTCACTGTAATTCTTATTGCTATTGCATTTATCACCGTTGGAATGGCCTTCAAACTTTCTCTCGTTCCTTTCCATCAATGGACTCCTGATGTATATGAAGGAGTGTGATTCGTTCGAAAAACGATTTCATTATCATGAATAATTGGATACTATCATAATTGTTTTTCGTGACGTCCTGCGAATATGTGGGAATGCAAAGATTTCCGTACGCTACGATAGTAGTTACATTAACAATTGGCTCTTATCGTAAAATAATATTCATACATTGTTCAATTAAATAACATACGAATAAAACAGAGGCCAGTGGTAATATTTGGTAGATCCTACACCTTATGGTTTTACATCTCTATTTTCATATTTTATTTTGTTTTTTACACAGATTTATAATGAATTCTTTTTTATTATGGGTAATAAAAATTGTTAGTTTAGGCAGATTTAGCTAGAAATGCAGCTTATTTCTGTGTACTTCTTTTTCACATTTTGAAGGAAAGTTTATTAGCTTGATCCTTCATAAGTTACTGACAAACTCCTTCAATTTGATAAGTCGCCCCAAGATATAATTAAAATGACAAATTTATATGTTTTCTCTGC